TTATCCACCTATTGAAATAGATTCAACAGCGGCTAGATCCAGAGGAAAGTTGTGAGCATTACGTTCGTGCATAACTTCCATACCTAGGTTAGCACGATTAATGATATCAGCCCAAGTGTTAATTACACGGCCTTGACTGTCAACTACAGATTGGTTGAAATTGAATCCATTTAGGTTGAAAGCCATAGTGCTTATGCCTAGAGCGGTAAACCAGATACCTGCTACGGGCCAAGCAGCTAAGAAGAAATGTAAAGAACGGGAGTTGTTGAAACTAGCATATTGGAAGATCAATCGGCCGAAATAACCGTGAGCAGCCACAATATTGTAGGTTTCTTCCTCTTGACCAAATTTGTAACCTGCATTTGCGGACTGATTCTCAGTAGTTTCCCTGATCAAACTGGAAGTTACCAAAGAACCATGCATAGCACTGAATAGAGAGCCGCCGAATACGCCAGCTACACCCAACATGTGGAATGGATGCATAAGGATATTGTGCTCAGCCTGGAATACAATCATGAAATTGAAAGTACCAGAGATTCCTAGAGGCATACCGTCAGAGAAGCTTCCTTGACCAATAGGGTAGATCAAGAAAACGGCAGTAGCAGCTGCAACAGGAGCTGAGTATGCAACAGCAATCCAAGGACGCATACCTAGACGGAAGCTAAGCTCCCACTCACGACCCATATAGCAAGCTACACCAAGTAGGAAGTGTAGAACGATTAGCTCGTAAGGACCCCCGTTGTATAGCCATTCATCGACGGAAGCTGCTTCCCAGATGGGATAGAAGTGCAAACCGATAGCTGCAGAGGTAGGAATAATGGCACCGGAGATAATATTGTTTCCATAAAGAAGAGAACCAGAAACAGGTTCACGAATACCATCAATATCTACTGGAGGAGCTGCGATGAAAGCAATAATGAATACAGAGGTTGCGGTCAATAGGGTAGGGATCATCAAGACGCCGAACCATCCAATGTAAAGACGGTTTTCAGTGCTAGTGATCCAGTCGCAGAAGCGACTCCATAAATTTGCGCTTTCGCGTCTTTCTATAATTGCGGTCATGGTCAGAACTTCGTTTATAAAATCATCAGAGGCTCCCAAGCATAAGGCTTGTTATTTTACAGTATAATATGATCCATGTATCAATGTCAACCAATATCTGGGATGGAATTTCAATATCTATCCCAACGGGATAGATACTGATCTATACTATATGGATAGAATATAGAGGTATTTTAGATAGACTCTATCTTTTTTAGATATATTCCACACTCTATAGATCTATCTGTGGTTAGATACTCCATCAAATTATTTATTGATGGTTCCAGAAATGGAAGATCAATTGGAATGAGAACAGATAGGATCGAATAAGTATTTTTTTTTTTTTCGCTATAACGAAGTGCAACGCAATTATGGAACCAAATTCTTAATAATTTGATATGAGTGGAATATCACTTATTTATCACCTTTCTGGAGAACCCGTAGTGCAATAGTTCGTTCCCTGTGAATAGAAACAAATATTTAAAAAACTTGATTAGATCCAGAACCAGAATAAGTGCACAGAGGTACCTATCAGAAATTTGATCCGGGTTGCCCGGGACTCGAACCCGGAGCTCGTCGGATGGAGTGGATGATCTGCTCCTTCAGTATCAGTAAGAGCGAAAAATCTCTCCCCAAACCGTGCTTGCAATTCTCATTGCACACGGCTTTCCCCATGTAATGTATCTATTTCCTAATCATTTTAGTTCTCGGATAGAAAAATAAAAATGATTCTGAATCGAGGCAATTACTCAAAGAGCATTTCATTGGTCAAATAAGTTTTCTATTTTCAGATCCTGTATCTTTTGCCAGGAATTAGCTAGGGGATTTATCTGGGGAATATCTGAATGCCAAATTCGTTCTCTCTGCGAACGGGCCGCCGCTTTTGATGAAAAGCGCAGAGAATAAAATTCTCGTTCTTTTGAAAACGATTTTTTAAAGAGTTCTGGACCTAATTCCTTCCGAACTACACGTATCGTACTTTTATGTTTACAGGCTAAAGTTTTAGCACATGATAATGAAAGTATATACTTTATACGATATAAACCATCTCGATCAAAGGATCCACTGTAGTAATGAAAAAGATTTCTCCAAATTTGATCGAATCGATCGAGGATATCATCATCTGTTAGACTGGTCCAAGACAATTTACTAATTGGCCGCCCTGATATGTCACAGAATTTTTCTGTAGCCAATAATCCAATTATTGGTACAATCGGAACTATTGGATCAATTTCATCGGTAATAAGATCGGCGATGAATAACTCATCGAGCATTTTGGTTCTGACCAAAATAGGGTTCATCCGAACCCTCAAAAAATAACCTGGAGAAGAAGAACAATTCTTGGATAATTGATGAGAACAGACCCTATACGGTTCGGACCAAAGATGGAAATAAAATTGCCGAAAAATTAGAAGATAATATCTACATTTTTTAACTAGGAGATGAGCACCCTTTATAGCTATAATAGGTCTTTCGCCATATCTAACATAGTGAATTTTAGGATCCTTCAACGACCAGATACTTTTCAGTGAATTTCGACGAGAAAATATGATAATATGTTTTATCTTTCGATGAAAATGAGTTCGCTGAGGGAAAGATCCATGAGACAACGATCGTGAATGAGAGGATCGTTTAAGACGGGAAAATAAAATGGATTCGCATTCACAGACATAATAATTCCACAGGAACAGGAAGAATCTCGTATTTACTCTTGGGACGACAATAATTGATCTTTGTAAATTATCTGGACTATTTCTATATTCATAGAGAACAGATCGTAATGGGTGCAAGGAGGGAGCATCTCGGATCCAGCGACGAAAGGTTCGAACCAAAATTTCCGGATGAATAGAATAGGGTATTCGTGCATCTAATATAGAATTTGAATGCGGGAATTTATCCTCTAAGAAGGGAAATATTGAATGGATCGACCGGAAACTCTTCGATTCATTCATCCCTTCCACAGAATATTTTGACCATATAGAGAACGGAACTTCCAGGACCAATGTAAGTGCTTCTAGTACCGATTCAGAATAGAAACTCTTCTTGCGATCAGCTAATGGATTTGGATCGCAATTCACGAATAAAACAATTGAATGATTTTGTTGACGTATTTGACCAATCAAACGTTTTACAGTTAGGAAACTTAATTGATCATTGGAACTTAAATGTTCCATCGGTCTGGAGGAACTTGATACATCCAAATAATGATCATGAGAAATTGCGTAAAGATCTTCCTGAAAAAAGAGTGGATATAAAAAGCATTGTTGCCAAAAGCTATCTTCCTTTCCGCATCTATGGAACTCATCCATTTTAAACCCTCAGCTATGGCCCTCGTTCATGAGAATAACCTCTTCATTTCTGATAAAATACATGGTGCGATCTAGTCGGAACAAGATAGGAAAAAAGAGATATATCCGGATATCAATATTCTATCTTCTATAGATTTACTACCCAAGGATCTCATTCGTCATGAGGAAGAACGAAAATCTTTTATCCTGGCAACCAATCGCTCTCCTGACTCATGGAATTAATAAACCTGGTCAGTACACTATTTATCTTACACATCTGTACTCGAGTATTTAGGACTCATTGTGAGTGTATAAATCCCTGATCTACTCAGGGAAAACCTCCCGATATCGGGTACTAAACTGCTCTTAACTTCTGATCAGTAAAGGGAATTCCTCGCTCGCTTAATTGGAACGAGGAACAGAAGCTCGTTTCTCTGGGTCTACTTATGATTCAAGTCATATAGCTTTCTCCATTGACTCATTCGACTTAACCGCGAATTGATTCAATCCTATTCACAATTATCACATTTGATCCGAAAGGATGAGCATATTATACATCCATCTAGGTATATAATAGACATTTCCCACCCATTTGATTCCTTAAATCAGATCCGGTCCTGATCGAATACAATCAGGTATCCGAGAAATAATATCAGGTATAATAAAGATCATATGTTGGAACGACATGCTTTTTTTTCCGTTCATTATACTTCGAGGATCAGTCGTAGTCTTCCGAACTTTACCGATGGTATCGACGAGTTTTCTACTTCATTCAAATGTGTAAAAGATCTTAGTCGCACTTAAAAGCCGAGTACTCTACCATTGAGTTAGCAACCCATATTGCGAATAGATATTGAGGATATATACGATCGAAGTGGAATGCGAGGTTACTCAATATGAACCAGTAAATCCTACCAATCTAATTGACGAACGGGAGGGATCAAAAACCTACGTGAATGACCAAATAATTCACTCGTCAGTTCATATCGGAATATGTAGAGTTTCGATCCACCATTCCAGAATAAAGTAATCTAGGTTATGAATAAATGATCCATCGACAGAATTATCATGATTGGATAGAATCACTGATAAACGATGAACCTAAGATATCTATTTCTATTGTGAATGGACGAATTATATCGACACAATACACTATTGTCAATCCAGAATAAGAGATAAATTAATTGTTGGATTGGCGCTATATTGGGACGAGATGTTAGACGCATCGATAGAAAATCCTAGGCTTATTTGTAACAATAGAACGATTCAAATATTCGTCATCTTTGTATGGAATCACGTGGAAACGAGATTTACTTGGAGAGTATATAATAAAATAAGAATAATGTTGAGCCAAGGGCATTTGATCCGAATATGAAATGATGTCATAATCCATATCCACGAAACCCATTATGTAAACTACCGCATCGTTTCAGACGATGTTTTTAAGATTCCTCCCTGATCTCGAATCATGATCGAGATGAGTGATCTCGAATCATGATTCGAGACGTGATTATGAATAGTCATTAACTCAAATGATATGATAGGAATAGGTATCGAATCGGATCCACTCTTTTTGTATAGAATACACTCAATGTAATCAATTAATTTATATTTATTAGGTACTTAACTTAATGCTTCTTTAGCTGCGTGCATTACCTCGACAGTAACGTTCAAAATGCCCTTTCGTCGTGCAAATTTTTCTGTATTTCTTTTTACTTTGTCCCTTACAAAACGGGGGATTTTACCCAATTCTTGCCGACTTTCAGGATCCCAAATTGGACTAATATCCGTGGATAAGGATTTAGTCATTATTTCCTTCGTATCATGACCACAAAAAATATCTAGAAGATGATCCTCCATACCCAGAGCGAATGAGTTATAAACTAGATCAGCTATTTGATTAGTACCTTCGTAACCCAGGAAGGGTCGATATCCCAAGGAAAAATTTTGGATATGAGCTGGGGCGGAAATAACTCCACAGGGAATTTCAAGACGTTTACCAATATGACGTTCCATTTGAGTACCAAATATTGCAGAGGGTTCCACGCGAGAGATAATATCTCCTACTTCAGCATGATCATCTGTGATGATTATCTCATCACAAAAATCTTTAATTTGCTCTTTGAACCATTCTGCATCATGTTTACAATAAGTACCTGTACAACTCACACGAATTCCCATCTCTCTAGCAAGTATCTTAGTGATTGAAGCAGCATGAGTTGCATCACCAAAAACGACTGTTTCTTTCCCCGTAAAATTCTGACAATCGATAGATCTTGAGAACCAAGCAGCTTGGGAAACGAATCGAGTTTGTCCATCGATATAGGATTCGTAATCAACCCTTTTGCTCGATAAAATAGGAGCCGCCAAGGTCTCAAGAGATTTCTTTATCTGTCGGATGCACTCGGCCATATCTACAGCTCCCATAGGAGTTGTAGATACATAAGGCATTCCAAATTCCTTATTCAAATACATCGCTGTCATTAAGCCCACTTCACGATAAGGAATTAAATTGAACCGAGCTTTCGGTAAATTTTTCGGATCCTCTACAGATCCTCCTTCAGGAATTATTTGATTAATTCTGATGTCCAGATCTTTTAATAAACGTCTCAACTCACGACAATCATGTCGATTATGAAAACCCAGAGTAAGAATCCCAATTATATTTACAGAAGGTGCATCTGTTACGAATTGATCCAATGTATGGGACTTCTCCAAATAATATCGAACTACCTGTTCCAAAGTTCTATCCGCTGCCTGAATTTCATTCACTTGATAATGATCCACATCCGCAAAAATGACGTTGCAATCGGAGATTATGGATGCTCTATCCACAAAGTTTTTTAAATCCTCTTGCAAGATACTAGAGGTACATGTAGGTGTTAATATTATCAGATCGGGACCTTCCTCCTTATCTTTTCGAATAATATGATCCACAACTCTTTTTCGAGATCCACGTGCTAGTACGTGACGATCTACTATACTAGCAGTTGCAGGAGTAAAATTTCTTTCCCGTTCTAACATAGAACGCATTACATTAAAATAATCATCTCCTAGAGGAGCATGCATAATGGCATGGACGTTTTTGAATGAACTAGCTACTCGTAGAGTTCCAATATGAGCAGGACCAGCATACATCCAATGGGCTAATTTCATAAATTGAACCTTATCTCAAATTGATCCGTATTCCCATCTTGCACCACAGATATATCCCTTGATCTCTTCCCTATTTCACATTCTTCCCTTCTGATAAGTATGGTTAAATTATGATAAAAAGGAAAAGTTCCATTGGATCTTTTACGAAAGAAAAAAGGGAAGAGCGAAGGAAGGGAAAACAGGAACCAATGAAATAAGTCTGGGACGGAAGGATTCGAACCTCCGAATAACAGGATCAAAACCTGCTGCCTTACCGCTTGGCCACGCCCCATTCCCATCCTATTTCCCTATTCATATGCTAATGAATACTTATATCAAATTTTTTGTCAACCCATTAGTATCCAAGATTCATTAGATCAGATCTCAATTGGGAAAAAATTTTTGTGGATATTTCAACAAAATAGGTTATTGATGGAATTGGACATAATAGGAGAAACAGAAAAAGGGACAAGAATATCCATTCATTGATCATTTTCTATTAGATTGGGTAAAATGTTGTATGTATGAAAGAATCATCCCTTCCAACCCCAAGTCCGGTCAAACTTGCCGAAGAGCTTCGATCGATTCGATCAATCAAAGACTTTTATGGCTTTACCCCCCTAATTTTTATTGGAGAATAAAAATGCCAGTTATGTTCAATATTTTTCTAGATGATGCCTTTATTCATTCAAATAATCCCTTTTTTGGAAAATTACCTGAGGCTTATGCGATTTCTGATCCAATTGTCGATGTAATGCCAATTATTCCTGTTCTCTCTTTTCTCTTAGCCTTTGTTTGGCAAGCTGCTGTAAGTTTTCGATAAAAAGTATCCCCTTTTTTCTTTTTCAAGTTTTTGGGTCGCTGTCATTGATCCAATTTTTGTATAACTCTTTCCATTTTTTTGTGACAGAAGTTCTATCCTTGCTCCACCCGACGATACCAGATTCAGATACCTTATCTGCTCCCGGATAAAAACTTTTCCACTCACCTTCATCAATTCCTTCCGATCCCACCGCTCACTTCGGATCGGGCTATTGGGTCACGTATTGATACGATCACTAATGACTTATTTTCATAAATATTCAATAAATATCTGGTTGATCCAAAAAAATAAGAGGGAAAAAAGACCATTTTGAAAACAAAGATAAAAATTATATCTTCTTTCAAATTTATTTTCACACGTGATTCGGAGAAATAATTTCGTGATTTGTAACAATAATACTATTGTTTGGTATTCAAGTATCCATATATGGTACAAAGATTGATGATCTATTCTGTTGTACTTATAATCAGGATTCCGGAGATTACGTAATGCTTACTCTTAAGCTGTTCGTTTACGCAGTAGTGGTATTTTTCATTTCTCTTTTTATCTTTGGATTTCTATCGAACGATCCAGGACGTAATCCCGGACGTAAAGAATAGTGAAAAAAGTATCTAGGTTAATAGGTCTTTTCCGTTCCGTAGAAAGATTCGGGGTTATTCGTTTTCAGGATCAATAGTGGACGAACGGAGAGAGAGGGATTCGAACCCTCGGTACGGATGATCCGTACTACGGATTAGCAATCCGCCGCTTTGGTCCGCTCAGCCATCTCTCCAAGATGGAAGAGTTCATGTATAACAACATGTATAACAAAATGAATGGTGGAGTAAAGGTGTATACCATAGTATGTACAGATTGTATCGGCAATATAATGAATATTGCAATTATTCAGTTGGATAAAGAACAATCCAGTCAATCATATTGTTCATTTCGTTAAAAATAGTTCTGTATGACTGATTTTTTCTGCTTTTCTTGGCCTGGCCGATGGCCAGGCCAAGAAAAGCAGAAAAAATCAGTCATACAGTGCTTGACCTAATTTGATACCTAGAAAAACTGCTGTAAAAGCAAGAAAAGAAGCTATCAAAAATTGGAATTCTATTGCCATATCTTCATTCCCTCCCCAATCAGTTTGATTAAATGCGTTACATGGATTAGTCCATTTATTTATCTCCAGTATCCAATTTTATTATCTAGATATTGAAGGGTTCTCTATCTATTTAGGGTTCTCTATCTATTTTATGTATTATTGTAAATATATCAGTTGCTCAACGCCATAGGTTCCTGATCGAAACTACACCAATGGGTAGGAGTCCGAAGAAGACAAAATAGAAGAAAAGTGATTGATCCCGACAACATTTTATTCATACATTCAGTCAATGGAGGGTGAAAGAAAACCAAATGGATCTAGAAGTTATTGCGCAGCTCACTGTTCTGACTCTGATGGTTGTATCGGGCCCTTTAGTTATTGTTTTATCAGCAATTCGCAAAGGTAATCTATAATTACAATGAGCCATCTCCGGAGATGGCTCATTGTAATGATGAAAACGAGGTAATGATTGATAGAAACTTTCAATAGAGGTTGATTGATAACTCCTCATCTTCCTATTGGTTGGACAAAAGATCGATCCATATGTTACAATCAGATCGTGGCGGGTATAGTTTAGTGGTAAAAGTGTGATTCGTTACATTATCAACTCGAATAGTTGAAGGATCTTTTACATGGATCTTTGATCCATCTAAAGCTCTATTTCCAGATAGGTTCAAAACCTTCCCTATGAATACCCAGGAATAGCATACCTTCTCGTAATCTGGGTCTGAAATGATGAAAGAAAGATAAACACATTTTTGGTTCCAAGATAGCGACACAGAATGTTTGAAAGGTTAGATAAATTACAGATCTATGGGGAAGATCTTTTTTCATCGTGACTAAACCTTCAACTTATGGATGAAAGGACCCCAGGTTGAAGCCGAATAGCTATAGAACTATGACTTTTGTTTACTTGGGTTATCGGCATTTCGTTCGAGCTCGGTGGAATTTGTTCTCCTAGGGATCAGAATCAGTAGAAATAGGGAACGAAGTAACTAGAAAGATTTGTGATTATTTGAAACTTTTCAAATTGATCTTTCTATCAGGATCATCTAGAAAGTGAGTAAGTATTCTACGATTTTGGGCCCTTCACTAAAAAAAGAGAATAAACTGACGTAGATGCCATGGGTACGATAAGAATTTAGGGTTTTATTAGAAAAAAAAAAGAGGAGAAAGAAAGGAATTTTCAATTACTTTCAAAAAGATTTGATATAAATACTCCGCTTCTTCCCTCATACCGCTCTCTATCTCCCATGAAGGAGCCGAATGACATGAAATTATCATGTTCGGTTCTGAATTAGAGACATTGAATAATCAATGTCGACTATAACCCCTAGCCTTCCAAGCTAACGATGCGGGTTCGATTCCCGCTACCCGCTAACAGATATCTACCTATTCTATATCTATCTAGATAGATATAGAATAGGTAGATATAAAGTGATTAAGTATATAACGTAATTTCACGATTCACTCGAAATCAATTAATGCGAAATAGATTCCATTCTTTTCCTATCCTATAACCTCAGTGTGAATAAAAAGGTAGATCGGGACAATGTATGCCAAAGGGAATTCAAATAAAAAAAAGGGGAAGAGAAAAAAAAGGGGAAGAGAAAAAAAAGGGGAAGAGAAAAAAAAGGGGGAAGAGAAAAAAAAAGGGGGGAAGAAAAAAAAAAAAAGAGCGTCCATCGTCTAATGGATAGGACAGAGGTCTTCTAAACCTTCGGTATAGGTTCAAATCCTATTGGACGTAATACTCTTCAATTGTTCTAAATTGTTGTGCAATGTATTGGATTGGAATGGAACAAATTCTTTAGTTCTTTTTACTGTTCTGAATAATTCCACCAAATGATCAAATATTCATTTTTTTTCTTGAAGTAAAAAAAGTTCAGTATGTTCCTTAAGAGCCTCTTCCAGAAGGGCTTTCGCTTCTTCTGTAAATGTACCAGTAGAACGTATAATTTCTCCGAACTGAGGTTTATTTTTTATCAAATAAAAGCGTAACCCAAGGAGAAATTTTCTCACCTGTGCTATTTCGAATATATCCAGGTATCCGTTTGTTCCGGTATAAATAGTAGCTATTTGTTCTTCTACTTTCAAAGGAGCCGACTGAGATTGTTTGAGCAACTCACGTAATCGTTGACCCCTCGCCAATTGATCTTGAGTAGCTTTATCAAGATCGGAAGCAAATTGTGCAAAAGCTTCCAACTCTGCAAATTGAGCTAACTCTAATTTCAACTTTCCAGCTACCTTTTTCATAGCTTTTATCTGAGCCGCAGATCCTACTCTAGAGACGGAAATACCCACATTAATAGCAGGTCGGATCCCGGCATTGAATAGATCGGCCGATGAAAATATTTGTCCATCGGTAATGGAAATTACATTAGTGGGAATATAAGCTGAAACATCTCCAGCTTGAGTCTCAACTATTGGTAGAGCAGTAACACTCCCCTCACCTAACTGGGAACTTAATTTAGCTGCTCTTTCCAAGAGACGGGAATGCAAATAAAAAACATCTCCCGGATAAGCTTCTCGGCCAGGTGGTCTTCTTAATAGAAGAGACATTTGTCGATAAGCTTGTGCCTGTTTGGAGAGATCATCATAAATGATTGATGTGTGTTGTTTTTTATACATGAAGTATTCAGCCAAAGTTGCTCCTGTATAAGGGGCGAGATATTGTAATGTAGCGGGAGAATCCGCAGTTTCCGCTACCACAATGGTATATGCCATTGCGCCACGTTCTCGGAATGTATTAACTACCTGAGCCACGGAAGAAGCTCTTTGACCAATTGCTACATAGACACAGATTACATTTTGACTCTTTTGATTAAGAATAGTATCTGTAGCTACTGCTGTCTTGCCGGTCTGTCTGTCCCCAATAATTAATTCTCGCTGACCACGTCCTATAGGAATCATAGAATCAATAGCAATAAGCCCCGTTTGAAGGGGTTCATATACGGAACGTCTTGATATAATACCTGGAGCGGGAGATTCAATCAGTCGAAATTCGGAAGCTGAAATTTTACCCTTACCATCAATGGGTTGGGCTAGAGCATTTACAACACGACCCAAATACGCATCACTTACTGGTATCTGAGCAATTTTTCCTGTTGCTCTCACGGAACTACCTTCTTGTATCATCAAGCCATCGCCCATTAATACAGCTCCAACATTATCCGATCCCAAATTTAGGGCAATGCCTACTGTACCATCTCCAAATTCCACTAATTCCCCTGCCATTACTTCATCAAGACCATGAATACGAGCAATGCCATCTCCTACTTGAAGTACGGTGCCAAGATTACCAACTCTTACTTCGTTGTTATATTGTTCGATCTGTTTCCGTATAATACTACTAATTTCGTCGAGTCTAATACTTCCCATTAGCACTTATTCATTATCTGTTCAGAAATAGGTCCTTAACCTTTTTAATTATCTATTGAGAAATAGGACCTATAACAACTAATCATTTGTGTTCATCATGGTTCTAAGCAGGCCAATATTGTGATCGATCGTACGTAAATGTAACTCAGTATTCAAACGACTATTCAAAGTTCCTATAGCTCTTCGTAAAGCTTGGCGAGAAACTTGTTGTCGGATCTGGTCAAATGCTCTTTGCTGTTCGGAGTAAATCGTCTCATTCTTGGGATCCTCTAATTGTTCCAAATTCTCAGAAGCAGTATTGAGGAGATCCTCTTTCTCTCGTTCTATTTGGGAGTTTCCTTTTACCTGGATTTCGTCCGCTATCATTTCCACGTTCCTTAAGCAAGCCCGAGCTTTCTCGAGCTGATCGATAGCTCCTTTACATAGTTCTTCCGAATTCCGAATAGTCTCCAATATTTTCTGTTTACGGTTATCTAATAGATTACTTAATGAAAGTAGATTATCTATTCACAAATTTCACGAATTCATAATCTCTTCCCAAACCGAACACGAATCTTTCGATTCATTCGGCTCTCCTGCTCAGTTCTTTTTTATTCCCCAGGAACATATACGTTCCCTTCACACCAAGCTTGCCCTTTCCGTTCCGTTTACGGAAGATTAGAATCAATTTATAAAAGACCGAGATCTCCGAAGGGCTCTTCCAGCAAAAGGGATTTGCAATTATCAAGAAAGTTTTGTGTTGTTTTTGTTTCCCCTTTTCTCTCCTCTTCTTCCCTCATGAAAATTGAATCGTTCCATTCAATCAATTAATTTGTGCCTTCTCTTTTTTGTTCTATCGAATAAATTCCCTTCTGTTTAGGTCGTCAGTTCAGCATTGGAACTAAAATTGGATGGGAGATTGGGACTATTTTTCAGTAAATAGATAAAATTATTCCATTGATATGAATGTTATATATCGGATCAATCTCCAACTATGCCTTTGAATCCATCTCATCTTGACACAGCGGTGGAAAGAATACCCAGTTAGTTGTGCTTAGACTTCAAACAGTTCAGCTTTAACCATTCTAGTGGTCCTCCCTCATTGGTTGTTATAAACTAAGAGTTCATTTCCCAATCAATTACGAAATGCTATAGTTCTTCGCTATTCCCCATTCGGAAGTAATTCGTTGAGATTATGCACTTTTATATCTCCAAAGTGCAGCTGGTTGGGCCCAGCCATATTATTCGAATATACAACTCGCACACACTCCCTTTCCAAAATAGATCAGTACACTAAGCACCACACTTGAATTTATTATATTTGTTTCTAAAATATTGGTATTTGATCCGAAACCCCCAGCGGAAGGCCAATAAATCAAGGAAATGAAAGGATCAATTACATTTTTCATACGCTCTCCCCTCATAGATAAGGATATGTTCTACAGAATTTTGTTATTTTCTTATTTGATCCTATCTAGTTCTGGATAATAATATTTGGGATACTTAACTTAGTCCCAGGTCTTTTATAAGGATAAAAAGAATTTGCTTGCCCTATCCACTCCCTTCCCTGCCGCACGCGTCATGAATCTTTCCGACCGAAGTATAGTTATAGGAAGAATAATTCATTTGCTAATTATTCAGATCAGCCTCTCCTGCAGTTGAACAAGTAAATTATTGGAGAAATACTAATGTAATGACGAGGTGTAGGGATCTTTTTTTCAGGATTAAACAAAGGGATTCGCAAATAGAAGCGCTAGGGCCACGACTAGTCCATAAATAGTTAAAGCTTCCATAAAAGCTAAACTTAGCAGTAAGGTACCTCGTATTTTACCTTCTGCTTCTGGTTGTCTCGCAATACCTTCTACAGCTTGGCCCGCAGCAGTGCCCTGGCCAACGCCAGGTCCAATGGAAGCAAGCCCTACAGATAATCCAGCAGCAATAACGGAAGCAGCAGAAATTAAGGGATCCATGGTAATCTCCTCTTACTAAGGTTGGGAAATAGTTGATAATACGACAGTTTCATCTATTGAGTGTTCACCAACGGTAAAATTATGGAACGATTTCTTCCGAACAACTAAGAACAAAAATATTTATTGATGATATCAAAGTGATAATATCAACGAATAGGGTATCCCTTATGCAAATATTTCATCATAAAAAGATTTATTCTTCATAATATTCAAAATAAAGATTCCATTTTATTGGACATATGAATTCTTATCACGGAGAGAGAATAGACTGCGTAAGAGCCTATAAGTCATTATATATCACATCTATAGATGTGATATTAATCCTTATAATCTATAAGGCTTATAATCAATATAAATGGATTAATATATGAAACGAACTATATACAAAGTAAACACGTTCGAAAAAATCCTCCCCTTAATGGGAACAAAAATTTCATCGTTCTACGCCGGTACATTCTTTACTCAAACAACTCCGATTAGTGAACCTGTTCGATCCTATTATCATATTTCTATACAAATGGACCAATCGGATCCACTCTATCTGGAGATCTAATGGACAGAAGTAGTTAACTGATCTTAAATCTTGTTACCAAGCTCTTTTTACTAAGAAATCTGATTTGCTTCTACCATACATATCAAGTCATGCGTTGGTACGATACTTAGAAAATCTTCTGTCTGATTGGACAGTGATTTAATGATGACCCTCCATGGATTCACCTATATAAGCTGCAGCTAGAGTTGCAAAGATCAGAGCTTGAATACCGCTCGTAAATAATCCCAGGAACATTACAGGTATAGGAACTATTAAAGGTACCGGAGAAACAAGAACAGCAACTACCAATTCGTCAGCTAATATATTTCCAAAAAGTCGAAAACTAAGTGATAAAGGTTTTGTAAAATCTTCTAAGATGTTAATTGGTAAAAGTATTGGGGTTGGTTGAATATATTTACCAAAATAACCTAACCCCTTCTTTGTAAGACCTGCATAGAAATATGCTACTGACGTAAGTAAAGCTAGAGCAACCGTAGTATTAATATCATTTGTAGGTGCGGCTAATTCCCCCTGAGGTAATTTTAGAATTCCCCAAGGAAGAAGAGCACCTGACCAGTTAGAAACAAAGATAAATAGAAACATAGTTCCAATAAAGGGAACCCAGGGACCATATTCTTCCTCCCCAATCTGAGTTCTGGTCAAGTCCCGAAAAAATTCGAGAATATATTCAACAAAATTTTGACCACCGGTAGGAATGGTTTGTGGATCTCGAACAGCTATGGTAGCTGAACCTAATAAGACAGCAATTACAACCCAAGAAGTTATAAGTACCTGTCCATGAACTTGAAACCCCCCTATTTGCCAATAAAAATGTTGACCCACCTCCACACCGGATATCTCATAGATATGATTCAGTGTGCTAATAGGAGATCGTACGATATCCATATCCATATTACCCCCTTGTAAAGATGAACTTGAAGAAGAAAATAAATTATTTTTGTCAAATGAGAGATTCCTCAATTATTTCACTCTCATCAGAATTTTTGATGTCACGAGATAATAAAAAGGGTATTCCATTAAGAATATTTTTCAATTTGGAACAGCCAACCAAAGCAATAAATGAAATTCCCTCTTACGAGATCTTGGGTGGAATAGCAGCCAACTCAGTAAATCCTCAGGTCAGGTCCTCCCCCCCCCTTTTTTTTATTTTTTTTTTATTACTTTCTATTAATGACCTTAATTCCCTTCCTTCGCAAATTGCTGACGTTAATCTGTTCAGGATCAATTGGATTGAAGCTATACCATCATCATTGGCTGGAATTGGGATATCCACGAGATCTGGATCACAATCTGTATCAACCAAGCAAATTGTCGGAATACCCAAAGTTCTACATTCCCCAAGAGCAATGGATTCTTCTCGTTGATTGGTAATTATAGCAATATCGGGTAAGCTTGTCATATATCTAATCCCACCTAGATATTTCTGCAATTGGTCTAATTGTCTCTTGAGCATAGCTGCTTCTTTTTTTGGAAGTTGATTGAATCGTCCCGTATCTTGTTCTTTTTTTAAATCCTTGAACTTCTGAAGTCTCGTCTCTGTAGTAGACCAATTAGTTAACATACCACCAAGCCATTTTCTATTTACATAATGACATCGACCTTCTGTAGCAGCTGATGCTACTAAATCAGTTGCTTGATATTTCGTACCGACTATCAGGAATTGTTTTCTTCCTCTACGTGCTATATCAAACAGCAAATCACAAGCTTCTGATAAAGAACGAGCAGTTTTAGCCAGATTTATAATATGAGTATCTTTACGCTCTGTAAAAATGTAAGGTGCCATCTTAGGGTTCCATTTCCTAGTTTTATGCCCTAAATGAACTCTTGCTTCCATCATCTCTTCCAAATCAATGTTCCAATATCTTTTGCTCATTATCGTTCGCTTTCCTCCCCAAAATAGCGAAATAAAATGTATCGTAATATCTAATTATTCCAACGGAATCAATTACATCTCAAAGATTGCCTGTCTGTCTAGTACGTGATAGAAACGTTCTCACTCATAGAATATTTGATATTCTTCCTATTATAGAAGAGATATTCATGAACATAACAAGAAATCTATTTCTCAAGACTATTTCTCAAGACTATTTTAATTGCTGTTTTAATATCTTGTGATATTTGTGAGAATTGCCTTGAAAGGAAAAAAAATCTACTTTGTCATGATGAAATAAAATGTCCTTCACTTTGTTGCTAAATAGATTCCTATTCCCTATTCTTGGATCTATTCCGTTTCGTTTCCCTGAACGGTGAATATGTTGCCCAGTACCGGCAGGTATCATCCCCCCGAGAATAACATTTTCCTTCAAGCCTTTCAACCAATCGATACGACCTTGTAGAGCAGCTTTAGCTAAGACCCGAGCAGTTTCTTGGAAACTCGCTTCGGATATAAAACTTTGAGTATTCAGAGATGCCCTTGTTATTCCTAATAACATGGTTTGATAGTAGATTGCCTCTTCCAGAGCACGATCCATTCTCTGTGCTCGTGATAATCCAATGAGTTCCCCCGGTGAAAAAACATTAGCCGTTCCATCTTCTGAAATTAAGACTTTCGATGTCATTTGGCGTACAATAATCTCTATATGCTTATCACCAATTCGTACCCCTTGGGATCGGTAAACTTTTTGAATCTGATTGACCAAATGAATCTGACTTTGTTCCATAGTTATCCTAGCGCTTATGAATAACCCCCAAAGACTTCCAAGAAATCTTGTCATATCTCCGGTCCAATTTTCAAAACTTTCTTTCAGATTCATCGATATTGAATTATTCAAACGGGCTTCTGACAATTGTTCAACTTTAGGAAGACCTTGAATTATATCACTGGATTTGAACCTTTCATATATCAATGTTATCAATGTATCTCCTTTGTCAAGAATTTCTCCATAATGACTATGGACAGTCGCTTTTCGAGTAGCCAAATAAGGTTTAGCTGATCTAATGACTAAAGATTCCTCATCAACTGCTATAATTTGACCAGATTCGGGGAGTGGTTCATCCTCGGATATCCATACACTTTCAGGAATCAATTGTCCAAGACTAACTACTGGAAATGTTTTTTCGCAGAATTCGGATTCGGATGAGGAAGAGCACCAATTTGGACCCAATAGATTGGAAATGATGTTCCTGCACGGATCGAAATGATAAATTATCATATTTTCGTCCATGAAATAATATTTAGGTACTTGGAAAGTATTGAAAGAATTGTGGAAAATGGAATGTTTCTTTGATAATACTTTTTTATAAGTTAGAAAATGGGAGGATGGAAAACGGTTGGTTATACTATGTAAATTACCCAAGAGACCTGAAAATTCAATGATTTTTCTCATAGGATCCTTTCTATTTGATTGATTTCCCGTATCATAACATTTAGAATCATTGAATAGAACGATTCGAAAATAGTCGGATGGTGATAGAACCATAAAAGATCCACTGTCTTCTTTCCCATTAGATAATGAACAAATAGTTCCTTGATGCTTACTAATTAATTGACTCGCCCCATTGGAAGAGAAAAGATTAGTGTGGTCCAAATTGTTATGGAACATCAAATTTGAACTTGTTTTATTGTCCCTTCTCCCCATGAAAAAAGGGGGGTATTTCATCAAGCTAATTTGAACCATATTGTTAACGATCTTATTTGTTCTTACTGAAATAAGAGAAACATAAGCCTCAGATTCTATAGAATCTATTTGTTCCCAATCAAATCCTAGACAAGTTCGCACCAATGGAATACTTACTTGGATTCGTTCACCATCTTCATACGAAATAGAATAGCTCATTTTAATCTGCAAGTTGTCCCCTTCCCTCGATAAATCTAGGGAAAAGGGTGTTGTCATATTCGACCCATCAGGTATTCCATGTTCTACGTTAGAATATCCAAAAATGGAATTTCTCTGTAGAATACCACTTTTGGGTATTCTAAGAATCGCATCAGGACAAGGTATTATTCTTTTTTCCCATTCTTTATCACACTGCAACGAGACGATGAATCGATTCATTTGCTTTTTCCCTTTAATATTGTAATTATTAGGGGAAAAGACATAAATAGAGTCTCGATGCTCGTTGGATATGGTCCGATCAGTTTCAGTTTCTGAATAACTGAAGATTTGTTCTTCCTTCTCATAGCAATTTGAGTCACCTGATCTATGTTCCACTTGATCCACGTAAGAATCGGAAAGTGATTGATGTTTGGCAACAAAAGGTTGAACATATACTTGATCCTGATACTTATGAAATGGAAAGGGTACTACACGGGATCCATATATACCTCCCGATAATATCCATAGATAACCCGTCCTGAGTATAGGATGAACATTACCCTGTACATATTCAGGTGCATGACACACATTGGTACTCCAGTGCATTTCTCCTTCTAAGTCAGAATATATATTTTTGCGAACTTTTTCCTTGAAGGAAGATGTTCTAGCACGAACCTCGGCAATAAGCTGTTCCGATTCCACATATTGATCATTCTGAACCAAAAGCAAACTTTGTGGCGGAATGGTTAAGTTCTGTACTTGATCCTGACCATCAATAGTAATGGATAAGTTATTATGACATAGATAAGCAGGATGTCCATTACGTGTACGTGTGGGATAAACCAAATTTTCATTGAATTCAATCTTTCCATTGAAAGGGGCTCGTATATGTTCTGCAATATCACCAGTAAATACCCCCCCGGTATGAAAAGTCCTTAGTGTTAGTTGAGTTCCTGGTTCTCCAATGGATTGTCCCGCAATAATACCTACTGCTTCTCCTAATTCAATCAAGTGACTGTGAGTAGTACTCCGACCATAACATAATTGACAAATCCGAGATATACTCTTGCAAGTAAAGGGGGTTCGTATATATATTGGTTGTGTTCGAAGGTTTATTAATTGATTGGCAAGTCCAACTCCAATATCCTGATTGCGCGTGGCAATGCATCTCCTATTTATATATACATCGTCTGCTAGCACACGGCCAATCAGTATTTGTGTTCGTACAACAATTTCATTTCTGTCCCTCTCTCGACCTCGAATGGGACTTACGAAAATACCTTGGATAGTGCCACAATCTGTTCTACGTACTACAATGTGTTGAACTACTTCAACGAGTCTACGTGTGAGGTATCCAGCATCTGCTGTTCGTACAGCAGTATCCACAACTCCTTTACGAGCCCCATAACAGGAAATAATATATTCCGTTAAAGAGAGCCCTTCGCGTAAATTCCGTCGAATGGGTAGATCGATGATTTGTCCTTGAGGATCTGACATTAATCCTCTCATACCTACTAATTGGTGAACCTGAGATGTACTTCCCCTAGCTCCTGAGAAGGACATCACATGTACTGGATTTAAAGGATCAGTCATGCTAAAATTCGGATTCATTTCTTTTCTCAAATATTCACTGGTAGCATACCATATCTCAATCGATTGACGTAATTTTTCCACTGCATGTACATTCCCATAATGATTCTGTTTCTCCGAAACATAACCTTGTTGCTCCGCATCTTGGACGAGCCATCCTTTGGAAGGCGCTGTTAAAAGATCATCAATTCCTAATGAAATAGCTGTATCAGTAGCTTGTTGAAAACCTGAAGTCTTGAGTTGATCCAAGATATGTGATGTATATGTCATTCCGAAGTGATCTATTAATCTGCTAATAAGCTTTTTAATGGCAGTTTTATCCATCACTTTATTATAAAAGGGCAAATTATCAAAGAGCAATCTAGTTCGTTCCTTCATAAGGAAAAATCTCCATATTTTCATGAGCAGGATTAAGCAATGGGTTCAAGCCGGTTATTCGAAGGCTTCCTCGATCTCTATATCTGCACTAATGAAAAAATCATAAGATCAATAACATTAGATCCTGAGAGCTGGTAGTGATTTATTTGGGTGTTCAGAACAGGCAAACCCTTGTATGGCTTCTTCCATTTCTCGATTGAAACGAGTACGACCAACAGTTGTTCGAATGTATATATTAAGGATTTCTCCCATTCTACCTTTTCTTATTCGATAATGTTCATGGATTTCGTGGAAAGTACCCAAAGATTCGTATTGAACTTCGATAGGGGCTTCTTGGTTTACTGAGGTAATGATACGTAAATCCACTTCCCCCCACCGGAGCCATAAGGGGCTGTATAAGTCAATTCGTTTCTGTCGGTAAGCTCTGAGCACATCATCATAACTATAAAAGGAAGGTTTCTTACAAGAAAAGCGTTTATTTTCCGAGTGATACGGATGGTACCTATTCCCATAAATACCTTGACTATTTTGGACCGTTGATATATAAAGTCCAAGAAGCATATCCTGAGTCGGTATAGAAATAGGATCCCCGATAGCTGGAGACAAAAGATTTGTCTCAGAAAACATGAGTAAACGAGCTTCTGCTCTAGCTTCCAGAGATAAAGGTACATGGACAGCCATCTGATCTCCGTCGAAGTCTGCATTAAATCCCCCACAAACCGATGGATGTAAACGAATGGCACGTCCTTCTACTAAAATAGGTTGAAACGCTTGTATTCCCAATTTGTGTAAGGTAGGTGCTCGATTCAACAATATGGGATGTCCTTGCATAACCTCTTGAAGTACTTCCCATACAATGGGTCCCTTATCTCGAATCATACTTTTAGCAGCTCTTAGGTTGGGAGCAATATGTCGTCCGATGAGACTACGAATTAAAAATGCTTGAAAAAGCTCTATTGCTATTTCTGAGGGTAATCCACATTGGTACAATGATAGAAAGGGACCCACCACAATAACGGAACGACCTGAATAATCAACTCGTTTGCCTAGTAAATTTTCACGAAATCTTCCCTCTTTGCCTTCGATCACATCTGAGAACGATTTATAAGGCCTATTATGACTGTCTCTAATTGGTCGTCTGCAGATACCATTATCGAGAAGTGCATCTACGGCTTCCTGGACCAATTTTGTTTGATAAATAACAAATGACTCAGATCCACTTCTTGTTAATAAATTTGTAAGAGTATTATTCCGATTGATAACTCTTCGATAAAGTTCATTTAGATCTGACGAGGTAATAAGTCCACCTTCACCTAATTGAACGATTGGCCTCGGTTCGGGAGGAAGAACTGGTAATAGGCATAAGACCATCCATTTTGGTTCTATATTTGTTCGGAGAAAATGTTTAGCCAATTTCATGCGTCCAACCAGAAAATCCTTTCTTCTTCTAATTTTTTCATCCTCCCTTCTATCCACAGTATATTCTTGGTTCTCTTCCAATCTATTCCATTTCAATTCCACCAAGTTCTTCCATTCCATATGTGAACGATCTATAATCATTTGCAGATCCAGACCCATTAGTTGTTTCCCGATAGCATCTCCCCCAGTAGCTATTTCTCTCTCTTTAAATGTTCCAGAACCCCGAGGAAAGAGGTAATAAGGACGAGCAGAGAGGTAATGAGGAATAATCTCTCTCCAGGATTGAATCTCATAATCGAATGTACCCCGTGATCTCAATAAAGTTGGTTTGTTAGCTATGGGCCTAGCAAGAAAAAGATTTGGATAGGTTATTCTAAGATTTCCCCCCCCTTCAGGATCGGACGTGAAAGTTTCCTCTCATCCGGCTCAAGTAACTAAAAAAAAAAGATGCAAAAAACTCTTTTTCGCTCTGAAGAGAGATCGCTACTCTCTGCTCAAGTTCCAAGTGAAATTGAGTTGAGTATTCCTTTATGTTATGATTCTACAACATAGATATGGAATTATTGAGCAGTCTCCTCCCTTTCGAACAATCCTTTTCTTCTTGAAAGACCTTCAATTAGGGATTTACTTGTCTTTATCTCGTTCCATTTGATCCTTTAGGTTCCTGCTTGCTTTGCTTTACTTCGATGGTTACAATACTATTGATCGAAGCATATGTGCGATGAATAGACTCCTATAGCCATATCTTCGGTCCGGAATACCTCTATTCAGGCTAACCCAAATAAAAGAGAATGAATTTCAAATTCCATTATCTGAAAGAAGTGTTTTCACGAAGTTCAATGAGCAATTTGATACAGAATATCTAAACCCTGGACTAATTCCTCTTTCTCAGCATCTTGAAAAGATGCTTATAATTCTGAGCTTCATGCTACTCCTCTGGAGGGTCATGTCAGAGCTAAAGGCATCCCAATGAGATTTAATAGGATGACAGTTCCTGATTACGGATCTGTATGATCGGAACTTGTGATCAAGTCACACATCGCAGTATACTGGACCTTCTAATTCTTTCCGAGTTTTAGCTAATAGATTCGCAATATAACTGGGAAGGCGTTTCAAATACCATACGTGAACCACCGGACATGCCAGTTTAATGTATCCCATTTGATATCTTCGAATTCGAGAATCAACGAATTCAACTCCACATTGTGTGCAAAATTTTGCATCTATCTTCTCATTTCCAATCCCTGGAGAATTTCCACAAGAACAAACTCTACTTTTGATAGGTCCAAAGATTCTTTCACAAAACGATCCATCTCTTTCTGGTTTATTAGTTTCATAATGTAGAGTATAAGGTTTAGTCACCTGTCCAACTATCTCACCATTAGGTAAAATTTTTTCGGACCAAGCACAAATCTGTTCGGGAGAAGCTAATCCAATTCGAAGTTGTTGATGTTTATTCTGGTCAATCATAAAAAATCTCAATTTATTGTGATCAAACTTTCTCTCTATCTATCTGAAAGTTTTTCTCAGATATAATAGCATGATTCAATTCTAGAGCTAAAGATCGTAATTCTCGAATGAGCAATCGGAAAGATTCTGGAGCAGTGTCAGGTTTAGGTATTGGCCCTCCAGTGATAATGGCACCAAGTACTTCATTACGAGTTCTAATATGGTCAGATTTGAGAGTAAGCATCTCTTGTAAAATATAAGCAACACCAAAACCTTCTAGAGCCCAAACTTCCATTTCTCCTATTCGTTGCCCCCCTCGTTTGGATTTTCCTCTAAGAGGTTGTTGTGTAACCCGTGCATAAGGTCCACTCGAACGTGCATGTATTTTCTCATCAACTTGATGACTCAATTTCGACATATAAGCTTTTCCTATTGTAACAGGTTGTTCAAAAACATCTCCTGTTCTTCCATCAATTAATCTATGTTTTCCAGGATGATCTGGTTCGAATACCCATGGATTAGCTGTTTGCTCACTAGCTTTGTAAAGTTCAGGAAACACTAGTTTTCTCGAAGCTTCTCGCTCGTATTTTTCGTCAAAAGGGGTTATTCTATAATGTTTGTTCATCGGGTTTCCTGCTAAACCGGGCAAACATTCAAAGATCTGTCCTACATTCATTCGTGAAGGTACCCCTAATGGATTCAATACCATATCAACTGGTATTCCATTTTGCAAATAGGGCATATCTTGTCTGGGCAAAACTATTGAAATAATACCTTTATTACCATGCCTTCCAGCTACTTTATCACCCACTTGTATCTTACGTTTTTGTGATATATATACGTGGACTGTTTCCGCATTATCACCGGAATCATCTACTCTATTGATCCATCTCACGTCGATAACTCGACCCCTTCCACCTATAGGTGCTCTGAGACAATTTTCTCTCGCAGTGGATACCTCAATACCAAATATGGTTTGTAATAATCTTCCTTCTGGGGTACATAATGATTCTTCTATTGTTTGAGGCGTTAATTTACCTACCAAAACATCACCTGTTTCTATCCAAGATCCTAGCATTACAAGACCATTTTCGTCCAAATGACGAAGTGAATGAGCATCTAAATGAGGTATTTCTCTAGTGATTCTTTCAGGACCCTGGCTCGTCATACAGATTTCAATCCTGTATCTTACGATATGGAAAGAGGTATAAATATCTTCATATACCAGACGTTCACTAATGAGTATTGCGTCTTCGAAATTGTATCCTTCCCATGGCATATAAGCTACTAAAACGTTTTTTCCCAAAGATAGTTCTCCCCCTACCGTAGTCGCACCATCCGCCAGAATTTGTCCCTTCTTTACACATTCCCCTTGACGAATTTGAGGTTTTTGATGCGTACAAGTATTGGTATTAGAACGTTGATATATAACCGATTCTGTTCGTACAGTGTCTCCATTAACCGATGAAGTTATATTTACAGCATCGATATACTCGATCCTTCCCTCTTGTGTAGCTATAGCTACACTTCCTGAATCTAGAGCTGCTTGACCTTCCAACCCAGTTCCGGCAATGCACTTCTCGGGTCGAAAAAGTGGAACTGCTTGACGCTGCATATTAGAACCCATTAGAGCGCGATTCGCATCATTATGTTCGAGAAAAGGAATAAGGGAAACTCCAACGGAAAAATATTGGAAAGGAAAAATACTTCTGAAATGGATTTGTTCCCATGCAATAACTATAAATTCTTGTCGGTATCGAGCTGGAGTAGTTTGTTTCTCTTGAATTCCTTGATTTAACGCCAAAGAATTTCCCGTAGCTATCCGATAGTATTCATCCTCATCTTCTCCCGGTAGTAGATAAACCATATGTTCTTCTCTCGATCTCTCGGAGATCTTATAGAATGGACTTTGTAAAGAACCACAATCACCAATCTTTGCATGAATAGATAATGATGCAACAAGTCCAGCATTCATTCCTTCGGACGTATCGATTGGACAAATACGCCCATAATAACTGGGATGAATATCCCGTGTCCGAAAACTAGCAGTTCGCCCTGTTAAGCCCCCAGGGCCTAAATGGCTCAATTTTCGCCCATGAGCTATTTCCGTCAATGGATTAGTTTGATCCAAAAATTGGGATAAGGGGTGTGAACCAAAAAAATCTTGAAAAGTGTTTTTTAATAGAGTTGAAGTGACCAAGTTCTGAGGAGTTGATCTGCGCTTGGTTGCTCTGTGTATAGTTCTTTTAACTGCATCTTCTAAACGACCTAGAGCTAATCTAAATTGATTCTGTAATAAATCTGCTACAGAACGAATCCGTCGATTTCTGAGGTGATCTATATCATCGAGTGTACCCATTCCAAATTTCACCCCGATAAGGTAATCCACAGCAGCCAATACATCTTGTGGTAATGAAAAAATCTCGTTCTCAGGTATATCAAGGTTCAGTTTTTGGTTCAGATTTCGTCGACCAATCTTTCCCAATTCACATCTTTTTCGGAAAAATTTTTCTTGCAATTCTTTACATAGAGACTCGGAAAATGCCAAATCGCCACTTATACAGTGGAGTTTTTTATAAAACTCCAGAATGGCTTTTTCCCTCGACCATAGATATTCCTCCCGCTCCCCCCTCTCCTTCTTCAATAAAAATAAAAATCTTTCGGGATAGCGAGTATTGTCCAGAATCTCTTCGAGATTTAAACCCATACCTGATAATAGAACTGGAATAGATATTTTTTGTTTTCTGCTTACACGAGCCCATATCCTTTCTCTCACATCGATCTCTAATTTCGATCTTCTTCCCCAATCTGAAATCAGAGTGCCAGTATATATATAATGAATTCTATTATGGTCTAATTCTGAACGGTAATAAATACCAGGACTTATTAATATTTGATTAACCACGACTCTGTAAATCCCATTTACTACAAATGTTCCATGGGAATTCATTAAAGGAATATTTCCGAGAAATACAGTTTGTTTCTGTATCTTCCTACTATTCCTCCGAATCGATCTTGCTGGTACATATAATTCAGAGTAATATGTAAGGGACTGATATACAGCATCTCTCTCTTTGATGAAAGGTTCTGCTAATTCATATTCATTACCAAAAAGCCTGAATTCAATTTCTTTATCTATATCCTCAATTTTTGGAAAATCATGAAGTTCTTCCATCAAGCCCTGATCGATAAAACGACAAAATCCTTCAAATTGTATCTTACCAAATTCAGGGATTGTAAACGCTCCCTCATTTTCATCTAATCGCATTGGAAGTTTCCCATCTGTAGAAAAATATATTCAATTATTCCCGATTGATCTATATGGATCAATCCGACAAAAAAGATTCGGATGTATATTAAGTCTTCACTATATCCCATGAAATTCTACCCGTATCCAGATATACTTCCAATTTGAAAAAAAAAGGATAAGGAAGAGGTACTTTGATACTTTCTTCCAACCACGTGAAATGGAGCTATGAACGAATGAATCAAACCATTCTTAAATGTTAATCTCACTTAGAAAATTTCCTAATGAAAATAGTCAGATCGAAAGAAAGACGGAGAACAAATTAGATCCATTTCCTTTATGGTTGACTTTAGCATACATCTCATACTATACTTAAAGGACGGACGAATGACTTGAAAGGACAAATGATTCGATCTGTCCATGGGATTCCCATATCTCGGCGACATAGCCAAGCGGTAAGGCAGAGGACTGCAAATCCTCCATCCCCAGTTCGAATCCGGGTGTCGCCTTGTTGAGGTAAGTAAATGGAAGGAAAAGTCTGTATTTCCATTACAGAACCTCTGGAGACATATTGGTACATATTATCAATATAGATAGTGAGTTACGTACATTTGATCCCGATTCCGTCGTGAATGTACGACCCTCGAGTTAGTTATAGTAACTTGTTGGTCAATGAACAAATGGATTTATTGATCTCTCATATCAGCTCGAACGTCAGTAACGTTCAGAATGCAAAGGTGGACCATTCATTTCAACTTCAACTTTGCACTATGGTTAATAGTTCCCTTATCATCTCGATGATGAAATCATTATTTTTTAGAAAACATGATCCGTATGGATATAGTCGGTATAACTTGGGCTGCTTTAATGGTAGTTTTTACATTTTCCCTTTCACTCGTAGTATGGGGGAGAAGTGGGCTATAATGGTAATGCTTAAGAATCAATTATTGCGTTCCTTCCATATCATGCATGGTAATATATTCTGTTCCATAAGGATCCAGTAATATTGAATCTTCGTTCCAAATTGAAACACTCTACATGGAATTATTTCCTCTTTATCCCCGTAAGGGATGTACGTAATCCCTTATCATTATCATTTTCCTATGAAAAATCTTATTTTCTTCAACAGGTTTGAATTCATTAGTTTTTTTCTAGAATGAGTCGATAATCTCATTTCTTCCACTGAAGAACGATCTCTCTTCTCTTTTTTAGTAGGAATAGAAAGAGTCCCTGTTTTATCGGATGGTTCCGAATTGATCGGATCTGATATGAATTCCGTTCTCGGAAAAATATGGGACATAAGTCATAGATTCCTTTGCTTTTTCATATACCATTTAAAGTGCTAGATATAGATGTTCGTACCGAAAAAATATGTTCAACTTTGATCCTAAAGAATCCGCAAGTACGTTCAGAATTAAGTCTGTCTGCATTGGGTCTATTTTTCCAGGAGCAGGAAGAAGGTGATGTGATCAGCTCCGCTATTTTATGGTACGAGGTCCTTCATCCTACATTTACCGTATATGGATAAGTACCATTAAGATATATTTATCCATATATGGGTGTAAAAGAAGAAGTAGTACAAAAGAAAAGGTTAGATATTCTTTTGTACTACTTTTTTTCTTTTCAAAAAAAAAAAAAAATTAAAAGCAATCCCTACCCTGTATTGTTGTAATACAATAGATCCACCCTACCCTGTATTGTTGTAATATAAAAGATCTCATAACCTATTTTATACTTATGATCTGGATCATAAAGATCTATCTAGTGATCAGCAATCAATTGATTTTCATCAAAATCAATTGCTTCCACTGCTTGCACTGGCCGTTTTGACGTAAGGGATAAGTAGAAAAGCAGTAGGAACTGCAAGGAACAGTAGAACAGCAATAAATGCAAGGGTATTTACTTCCATGATCTCCTTATTTTCACTTTGTTCAAAAATAGCTCGAGATTTGATCTCATTTTGATCTCATTTTGATCTCATAGAGATGAATGAATCTTTCTTTCAAGATCAATGAAATAGATGTATTTCATTGATAGAATTGGTTCGAGTAACGGAATCTAACTAATGGATTGAATGAATTCTTCGATGGAAATAGTATAACCTAATACGATCACTTTTGATAAGACTAGTAGTAAAAACTTACGTGCATCAGAAAACGTTCCGATCAACACATGTCTGGTATAATTTCGACAGAATAGGATTCGTACGAATAAGAACCTTATGCTCCTCCAGAAGACGTTCGTCAGACATGAGAGATATTTTGCTTGGATCTCCACGATTTAGATGGAATTGTGAATCTATCCCGCTTCGGTGATGATATAGAAGTATCCCATATCGAATTTATCCAGAGGCCCACCCATGACCCTGGAATGATAAGGACTAGTCCGTCCAGATCCTGACATGATCATTCTTGGAAATAAAATAGAGTGTCTAGAAATCCACTGGCTATCGATCATGAAAAAGAAGTATTAGCATGAAATAGTAACAATATTCCTGGGGAAGAACAGAAGGAAGATCTCCTAAAAATCATTGGGAATTATCTATAGGGATCTCTGTGGGATTCTGACTTAGAAGGACTACCTCTGTGTCACCCTAAAATCTATTGATCTTCCTATGTTTTTGATAGATAAATTTTATTCTTCGGTGAGGGAAGAATATTTCTTGTAGATAAAATATGATTATTATATTTTATCCTCGAAAGAAGGGTCTTTTTCCAAACTGAATTATCGATCTGGTGAATGTATCTAATGGATCGGGACTGACGGGACTCGAACCCGCAACTTCCGTCTTGACAGGGCGGTACTCTAACCAATTGAGCTACAATCCCAATACAGTACAGTTCACCTACTATTGGATAATATTTATTCCATGATAGGTGCTAGATAGGTCATATAGATTATGCGAGTGCTAGGTCGATTAAATATCTTAATCTTCTCTTTCATTTTTGAAATGTATCGATTCATACGGAATCGGGCATCTACGATATGAATAGATATCGATGCCGGGGTTCAATAACCAATTATCTTTTCATTCATGATTAGCATGAATATAACCATACCGATAGATTGGTATTGATGATATTGGTTGGGTCGAGCTGGATTTGAACCAGCGTAGGCATATTGCCAACGGATTTACAGTCCGTCCTCATTAACCACTCGGGCATCGACCCAGGAACAAGACAGTAATTGAAAATTATTTAGGATACCTAACGAATGGATCATGGTACCCCCAGGGGAAGTTGAATCCCCGTTGCCTCCTTGAAAGAGAGATGTCCTGATCCACTAGACGATAGGGGCCACCAATCTATTCTTTATAATATGAAAGTTATCGGGAAGTTGTCAATAGTATGACCAGAATTCTTGGTTTCCTCAAGTTTTTTTTCAATAAACTTGCCTATCGATAAAATGGAGTCCCTTCAGAAATTACTTATTGCAACTAAAACAACTCTAAAGCAATTTTCGGAATCTCTATTTGTGATCCATCGGCCCAGTTACGATAAAAAAGACTTTATGGACTCAAATTATACAAAATGTTTCATGCTTGATAATTTTAATCATTTTAATAGTGAATGGGGCTTATCGTTCTCTGATCGAAGTTATCCGGAAAAGACTAAAAAAAAGATAAATGGGTTGGTTGGACAAAAGATCGATCCGTATGTTACAATCGGATCGTGGCGGGTATAGTTTAGCGGTAAAAGTGTGATTCGTTACATTATCAACTCGAATAATGGAAGGATCTTTTACATGGATCTTTGATCCATCTAAAGCTCTATTTCCAGATAGGTTCAAAACCTCCCCTATACCATCCATCCAGAGTTCATATGTTACACAACTTCATATACTTTACGTTCCCATATTAGAGTATAGTGCTTCACTTCTTTCCATTAAAAAAAATGCCCGTTGGTGTTCCAAAAGTGCCTTTCCGAGCCCCTGGAGATGAAGATGCAACTTGGGTCGACTTATACAACCGACTTTATCGAGAGAGATTACTTTTTTTGGCTCAGGATATCAATCACGAGATTGCAAATCAACTCATGGGTCTCATGGTATATTTGAGTGCAGAAGATGCAAATAAAGATATTTTCTCATTTATCAACTGTCCCGGTGGATCAGTAATACCAGGGGTAGGTCTTTTCGATATGATGCAAGCAATAGTACCAGATGTACATACAATATGCATGGGGGTAGCTGCTTCAATGGGATCTTTCATCCTAATCGGGGGAGAAATGCCTAAACGTATAGCATTACCTCACGCTAGGGTTATGATCCACCAACCTGCTAGTTCCTATTATGACGGATCGGCTGCAGATTTTCATAACGAATCGAAACACGTAACGATGCTTCGCGATTACATAACCAAATGTTATATAGAAAGAACGGGCCACCCCGGAGAGGTCATTCAACGGGACCTGAACAGAGATGTTTTTATGTCAGCAACAGAAGCCCAAGCTTATGGCATTGTTGATGTCGTAGCGGAAGGTTGATCTCATAGCGGAAGATCCTCTTTTTCATTTAGTTTTATAATAAACTGTAAACTGTGATCTCTTTGTTCCTTTTCAAAAAAAAGGGGGGGAAAGTGATTCATTTCATAATCACCTGATATGGTATGGTTAGGATCAATCCGAACCAGTTGATTCCGCATACAATACAGCTAGAATGCCCACTATTCAACAACTTATTAGAAATGCAAGACAGCCAATAGAGAATAGAAAAAAATCTCCTGCTCTTCGAGGATGTCCTCAGCGTAGAGGAGTATGTGCTAGGGTGTATGTGCGACTCGTTTGGATCAGAAACTTAAACAGACTGGGAAATTCTTACAACGGAATAACAGAAGAATTTTCCCGCTGTAATCAAGATCCATCATCTAACCTTACCGGGGATGAAATTTATGGTTTCCATTGGTGCAAATCCAATCACCTTGATGTGGGATGAAAAGCAATTCCTCATTGGTAGCGAATGGTCATCAATCCATTGAGCGGGGAAATCATGCAAATTGAAGAAGCATAAAGTTTATGCTCATATTGCCGCGAGAACGGAACAACAGGGTCAGCTACCTGGCCAACCCCAGAATTACATGTCGTTACTGTATTAATAGATCTTGTAATGAGAGTATTTATTACTTAATGATTCAAGAGTAGAGCTGGAGATGGTAAACCATACAAGTTACCGATAACATACTCATCTCATATTTCGGAAATGAATAAAAGGCTCCGGCGTATAGAGAGGACCTTACCGTTGGAGAAAGAACCATAGAAACGATGAAACCCATGATTTTTTCCCATTCTCAGTACAAGGTCCCAGTCCTTGCCTACCAGGAAGATGCCTATCCAAAGGGAATTATGGTTGGGAAGGTTGCAGTAGCAAAAGCCATTGGAACTTTTATTTTCTAAATAAGAAGAATCAGTGTTATTCTCAATGGACCAAACAAAACAAATGACTAACCGAGAAAAATATTAGCGATTCATGAGAGTAAACTTCAATGACCAGAGTGAAACGTGGATATATAGCTCGAAAACGTCGGAAAAAAATTCTTGCATTTGTATCAGGCTCTCGAGGGGCCCATTCGAAACTTTTTCGAACTGCTAACCAACGGAAAGCTAGAGCCTTAGTTTCCGCCCACCGAGATAGAGGTAAACGCAAGAGAGATCTTCGTCGTTTGTGGATTACTCGGATCAATGCAGCAGCTCGTGCCAATGGGGTTTCTTATAATAGATTCATCCAATATTTGTACAAGAGGCAGTTGCTTCCAAATCGTAAAACACTTGCACAAATAGCTATATTAGATAGTAATTGCTTTTCCACCATCTTGAACAACTTATCGTATGATGAAATAGGTTAGGTATAGATGAAATAAATAGGTAAAGATGGAATGGATAGAACAGATTCTCCCGGAGAATTCCCTCCGGGAAGGTCGAAATATTGAAAAGTTTTTTCATATTGGATTGGAAATGAACGAAAAGAATTCAATCCAATTCTTTTCCAAAAATGAAATCCTGTTGACTTTTTCAACAATAGACTCAAGATCTGCATCTTTATCGAACAGATATTCCAGCTCCGATTTGATTAAGGAGTAGGCTTATTTCCCATGGATCAAATTAGTTTTCATTATAAAGAAAAGGTAACAAAGATAGAATACGAGCTCGTTTAATAGCGTTAGTCATTAGACGTTGTTGTTTTGAAGTTAATCTATTCACTCGGCCGGATAATATTTTTCCTTGCTCACTAATAAATCGACTAATTAGGCTCATATTTTTATAATCGATCCGATCTCCCGACCTAATAGGTGACAAATGTCTACGAATTGGTTTCAAATGTCTACGAATTGGTTTCAAACGTCTGCGAATTGGTTTCAAATGTCTACGAAAAGATCGCTTGGGTTTATCCATAGTTTGTTTCATGAACCTTTTGAATACTATTTATTCCAAATCTTTTTAAAATATTGTTCCATTAAAGATCTTGTTGAAATACCATTTCTTTTTATATCTGTGATTTATTCCTATCCATGGGTAGGAGTAGTACGTTTAATCTCTTTTTTTTATCTCTCCATGAATGGTATGCTTGTAACAATAGGGACAAAATTTATTTGATTCCAATCGAATAGGTGTATTGCGTCGATTTTTCCGAGTCGTATATCTAGAAATCCCCGGGAATCTTTTATAAACACTATCTTGGGTACAACTAGTGCACTCCAAAGTAATTGTTACTCTTATATCTCCGCTCTTGGCCATAAACTTAGAATATTGGGTTTTGCTTTTCGACCTCAAAAAGAAAAAGGGAAAAAGGGATAGAAGTTGATAGCCGGAGATCCTACGGTGAAACATTTGAAAGTAAAAAAATGATTGATCAGGAGTGAGTTTTCAGTTTTACTTACAAAATTGAATGTGGAAAGAATCTTTAGATCGATATTTCTACTTGAATTCTACCCCCTTCCAGTCCTAAACTTAGATCCTTTTTGGGGCTGAATGCACTAATTTCTCCAAGAGGTAGGAGAAGTCAATCTAGCACAATCTTTTTTCCCTTGGCTTTAAGGGGAGGAAAAAATTAAAAAAAGGAAAGAAAAAGAGCATCTGGAAAAAAACGATTGATTTCTATCAATAGGCCGGCTAAAAAACTGACGCATAAAATAGCTAACACAGGCGCTGTGGAAAGATAGGTCTTTAGATCTTGCATTGTAAATTCTCCTTATTGATCATAATGTGTAAGTGATTCAACCATATCAATAGTTATGAATCCTAGATAAAACTCGGAACTGATGAATATATATAATGTGATCCGGGCTGTGGTCCTATTTATAGAAAAGGGAAAAAGATGTTTCATCACCATAATGAATAGTGATATTCTAGATAATAGACCCTACATGTATAAAGTCTTTTCACTCACGAGACCGAAGATAAATGAAGGTGGAAAAATGTGGGAAACATATTTCTAATTCTATAAAATAAAATGAAAATAACATTGTCTAATGATTAGAAGGGATGTAGCGCAGCTTGGTAGCGTGTTTGTTTTGGGTACAAAATGTCGCAGGTTCAAATCCTGTCATCCCTACCTTTCCCTTCTTTTCTATGGAAAGAAAGGAACGAAAGATCATTTGATATCGATTCGACGGGAACATAAAATAATTGAATCGTATCAGATGCGAAAGTGTTTTGCTCTAAGAGTATCAACAAAAGGTATTTTTCCTTCATCTCCGAATATTAAAGAAAGCGCTCTTAGTTCAGTTCGGTAGAACGTAGGTCTCCAAAACCTGATGCCGTAGGTTCAAATCCTACAGAGCGTGATTCTGTTCCTATCAAATCCAACCCTCAAAATTATCGATAATTCATTCCAACTGGAACGAGCAATGGAATCTGACCTCCCAGGAAAAGTAGGAGGCCAATGAAATTGGAGGATATTCCAGGATCAAATATCCAGTTGATCACCACGTCGGTATTGTGAATATGCAGTTACGAATAATCCGGCCAAAGTTATAGGAATTAGACCTAACACAATTCCGGATGGCAAAGCCTCAATCATTTCTATTCAACGGAATAAGTAGGGATAATAGCTATACTGGATAGTACCCTTAATTTGCTATGAATCTCAATGATCAGAAATTTATATAGAGGGAATAAACAAAATTATTGAAATTGAAATAGTGAACTGAGAGGGTTTCCCCTTCCTTCATTTTGAATAAGTTGTATCTTGCTCGAACTAATGAATAGGACTAGGGTGAAAATGATAGAAGCCAATAATAAACCGAAATAACTAATTATAGTAGGCGTGGAAGGACTGAATGAAATATGGTTTATACATATCTTCATGAGACAATTACCTAAATTTTTATTTTCGTAACCTTGAGATCAGAATACAAAAGATCAATTGTCCCAATTCGTACCAATTCAGGATCCTATATCTACTATAGGATATGTATGAATGAACATGGATGAGAGGAGATCTATAGTAGAAATCTCTTCATTATCCTAGAAATCCCCACATTCATCGAGCAACTAATGAATAGCACCCGCCGCAAACCCCTTCACAAATTGTCGAATGTAATCTTCTTACAGGGTGAATGAATTCTCAATCAGTACGATTGGATCACCTGGTATTATCTTTTTACCAGTAGAGCTATCGGTCCAGAGACTGGACCGGAACTCTCCACAGACATAGCCAAAGTTTTGTGAATTTCACGTTTAGGTGTAAGAAAGAATATGAATATCCAGTTTGTCCTTTCATTTCTCGATCTTATTGATCCAATCATTCGACCCTCTAGACGGATTAGGTTTTTTCAATATTCATTATTAGAGCGAGTAGAGCCCGATATTACAGAAATTCCACCTATTGCAAAGAGTAACTTGTAATTTCACATACCTAAAATTGACTAGGTTCTATTGCACTATCCACTTGGTTTTATCTAATAAGTAACACCTACTCGTTAATACAAGGTACTATATAATAAGTCTGTGGCATAACTCCATCTGTGCCGGATACTATTGGAAAAGCAACATACATCTGCGTAGCACCAATGATCCCCGTGCAATTTGAATTACTGGGTTCATCTACACGGGCATAATGTCATGTCGAAATGAAAAAGGAAGAATATAAAAGAATAATATTCTGGATGAGTTTTATTGATAGTGATTGATATCCTTTGCAAGCGCGGCACTCATCCTCTTTTTCGGTTCTAAAGCCGTATGCAGAAGCTAATTCCAATCGAAAATTTCCACGGTCTATGCTATTGTTACAACATCGATTGAGGGAGTTGGGGTTCCTTACGCCCGGACGGACCTCGGAACATGCAATATTCTCTTTCTTCTTTCTGTTGGGATTTAGTCGACCAAACAGAGATAGAATAACTGCTGGCAGGAACAGAATCATTCTATCCCGTTCCTTCTCGATACTCATCAAAATTGTATTGCTGTGTCAGAAGAAAGCTAGCTATACTGGTCCAGTAGACTTTAAAGATACCCTTGGTATAACATTGACAATCGAACAAGGATTGGAGAAGATATCAGTAGTTTTCCATTTCCTTATCTCTATCTTTCATGGGATCAATTCCCCCTTGACTGACTTTACAATAATATATGGAGCTGAGCATGTCTGGGAATACGGGAGAACGCTCCTTTGCTGACATTATTACTAGTATTAGATACTGGGTTATTCATAGCATTACCATACCTTCTCTATTCATTGCAGGTTGGTTATTTGTCAGCACGGGTTTGGCTTATGATGTGTTCGGGAGCCCCCGGCCAAATGAGTATTTCACAGAAAGTCGACAAGAGGTTCCATTAGTAACTGGCCGTTTCGATCCGTTAGAGCAACTCGATGAATTTACTAGATCTTTTTAGGAGGCACTAATGACTATAGATAGAACTTATCCAATTTTTACAGTTAGATGGTTGGCCGTTCACGGGCTAGCTATCCCTACAGTTTTTTTCTTGGGATCAATATCGGCAATGCAGTTCATCCAACGATAAACTCTATACTAAAGGAAGAGGAAGTATGTAGATATGACACAACCGAACCCGAACGACCAAAATGTTGAATTGAATCGTACCAGTCTCTACTGGGGGTTGCTACTAATTTTTGTACTTGCTGTTCCATTCTCCAATTATTTTTTCAATTAGGAACAATGAGAATATTCTCACTCCATTCGAAGAGATCCAATACGCATAATTATCTATGCTATGACTGTTTATGTCTCGAGTATGACCACTTAAGAAAATGTGAAAGGGAGTAAGAGAAATGGCCGATACCACTGGAAGGATCCCTCTTTGGTTGATAGGTACTGTAACTGGTATTATCGTGATTGGTCTACTGGGTGTCTTTTTCTATGGTTCATATTCCGGATTAGGGTCATCCCTATAGTAGGGGAAATGCACTTACTGTGGGAAATAGTATACATGCGAAAGTGAAAAATCGATAAGGCCTTACCCTTCTTTGAAGGGTAAGGCCTTATCGAAATCTCTTTTTGAGATTCTTTCTATATTAATCTGAATTAGAAGAGAAGATTCGTACAAATAAAATGACTCTGTCATTTACTTCATTCAATGTCTTTCAGTCAAGTGATGAGTCAATCTATTCTTCCGCTATATGATCGGAAGAAAAATTTGGATCGATCAAATTTCAATATATGTCGAAGGAACAACAGAAAAACGGAGAATATTAAGTACTAAATATTTGCTCATTTCTCTGATGGAAGATTATGCGAAGTTTTTGTAAAAACCCGAACTATGAGAATATAAATGTGCATATAGAATCTTTTCTTCTATTTTTTTGGCTTACAAAATAAAAGAGGAGGAAAAACACCTTTTATTCATTTTCTCTCATTAGGAACAAACCCTATCAAAAGTTTTATAGGTTTTTTTTATGAGTGATATTGCCCCTTACTTGTCTGCTCTTCCTTCTTTAGGAATTTTCAGTATAACGTACAAAATAATCTTCAAATTACGAAGGAATTGACGAATAGGACAAGATCGGAAACCCAATTAGTTCTTCGAATAATGAAATAGGAGAATGGGATCAGAGAAAATAGGAATCTTCTCCAAGATTGCTTAGTTATTCTCCTCATCTCTCCTCCCTACGATCTATCTCTATTTTCCGGATCGTTTGGACAAGGAAAGGAGGGAATGGCATGTATATAGTACACGATATAGCATATCGGGGATCGTTCAACAAGTTGATCTGTTCCAGTGCTTATGGAGTCACTCCCTATTTCAATTTTATTCCAATTTAGATATATCTAAATGAACATTTTCTCAAGAATATATAAGGGAGAAGAAGGATAAAAGGCTCCGAAGGGGTATTCATTTTTGAATCAATAAGTAAACTTCATGTTCAAAAATCTATGGACCTAAAGATTCATCTCGGCCAATTGAACTTTCTCAAATTGTTTCTTCTTAAGGACCAAAAATATCTGTGCCAGAATGACAGATGCTAAGAATAATAAAAGACCTTTAACACGTAATGGATCTTGAAGTACTATCTCTGCATCTCCTTGACCAAATCCACCCAAATTAGGGTTATTCGTTAATGGCTGATCGACCTTGATCAATTCGCCTTCTGAAATAAGAAGCTCCGGTCCTGGAGGTACAATGTCAACCACTTGCCCACCGTCTGATGTATTATCGATAGTTATCTCATATCCACCCTTTTCTTTACGTAAAATTTTGCTCACTCTTCCTGTTGCTGAAGCACTATAGACCGTATTGTTGCTCTTACTCCCGTCGGGATAAATTTGTCCTCTTCCTCTATTGCCACCCACATATATGGGATATTTCAGGAAGTGAGCTTCTTTATCAGTAGAAGGATCTGGTGAAAGGATGGGGAACACAAGTTCACTATATTTTTGACCGGGAACAGGACCTATTACAATAATGTTTTTTTTATTGGGACGATAGTTCTGAAAATAAAGATTACCCGTCTTTTGTCTAATCTCAGGGGAAATACGATCCGGAGGGGCTAATTCAAAGCCCTCGGGTAAAATTAGAACAGCTCCTACATTTAAAGCCCCTTTCTTGCCATTAGCAAGAACTTGTTTCATCTGCATATCATAGGGGATCTTAACAACTGCTTCAAATACGGTATTGGGAAGCACGGACTGTGGAACCTCAATATCCACAGGTTTTTTTGCCAAGTGACAATTGGCACATACAATACGTCCAGTGGCTTCTCGGGGATTTTCATAACCCTGCTGTGCAAAAATGGGATATGCATTCGAAATGGATGTCCGAGTTATGATATGTATCATGACCAGGACGGAAATTAACCGAGTCATCTTTTTCGCCCATTCATAAGTATTTCTATTTTGCATGGTTCAATTATTGGTTCCAAATCATTTTTGGGGTGAGAGTAGGTAGCTATCATAGTTACCTGTCAAAAATTCTGCTACTATATTGATTCAACCAAACCTAAAAAGAAGAAATCGGAAGTCTCGCACCAGGAGAAGAATGAAGGGGAGGAATAGCTAATTCCTGAACACGGAAAACACTTTATTATTCTGTTTCAATTGTTTCGGTCGGAGAAAAAAACCTACCTATTCTTTATTCATTCATCGAATGATAAATTACTACAAGTGAAGGAGATATACGATTGAAACGACGGAAGATCCAATATTTAAAAATCGTATCTAAGATGACTGGAAAAGTTGAAACAAGACCAGATATGATTCGTTCATTATGGGCAAATCCATAACTTTCGGAGATCGAATCGATAATAAGTTCCCAACCATGGGGTGAATGAAACCCAATACATAGATCGGTTGCTAAAAGAATTAGAAAAGCTTTCATTGTATCGCTCAGACTATAGAAGAATTCTTGGATCCAAGAATTGAAAATAGCGAGTTTATTCTTACCCAGAATGATATAAGCACTTATAAAAGCAAAACCTATTAGATTTGTTAATAAATGTGATATTATCTGGATACAATCTTCATTGTACATTTCGACCAATTGGATCGTTTCTTTGTGAATCTCTATACGAAGAGATTGTGAATGTGTTCCCAAAGAATCTTCCACCATTCTTTCTAACAAGAATAGTTCTTCTATTTTCTCAAATCTTCCCAGAGCATTTTGTTCCTGGAGATAATCAAAAATTTTCTGAGATTTAACCGTATTCCACCAATTTGTAACCCAAGGCTCCAAACCTTTCCGTAATGAAATAGGAATTACCCAAGGCATTACTACTAAACATGCGAGATATCGTAGGGAAGCTGATGCTTTATATTCGGACACTTCCAATTCGTGAATTGCTAACGAACCTGATTCACTTGTCAGTTCTGTCCGAAATCTAGACAAAGTACGAGTGATAGAATGAGGTATGGGATCCATAGATTGATCTATTGCGTAATTGTTTGATCCCGATCAAAAAAATATCCTCGGGAAAAAAGTAAAAGGTTTGTTCAAAATGGGTGAGACGGAGCATAAGGAGATCATTTACTATTTCATAAAAATAGTATATTGTTCGTAAAGATCCTATATCGTTCCATTTTCATACAATGAAATATTTATTGAAATTTCATTGTATGAAAATGGAATATTTATTGAAATTTCCTGATTGGATATTGATTCATGTTCCTTGATTCGATCCATATTCAAATGTTTTTACATTTGAATGTATGTCGAGGATAAAGACACCCCCGATTTCAAAACCCTTCAATGGATACACGCAAGAAACGGGCTGATTCAGCGGCTTTCTGTTCGATCTCCCTTAGGTTCACATTATCACCAGTACGAGTTAAAGGAATGTCTTGTCGGCCCTTTATTTCCATATAAAGAACACGACGAGGGGAAATACCTTCTTGAATTTCCATTTTGATCATCTGAATATCCTTCATAAGAAATCGTGGGAAAATACGACGATTTATTCCGGGAAATCCCCAACGAAAAAGACATACAATTCCTTTTTTTTTATCGAACTTATTATAGCCACTACCCACATTGAACAAAATTGTGCACCACAGATAAGAGCTAATGAACAGACCTGCAATACCATAAAAACACATTACAATTCCTTGTGGAACAAAGAGTATTTGCTGAGATGACAATAGGGGTATCAGGTTCTCACCAAAATAACTCGAGATCCCGACTAGGAAAAATCCTAGTGAACCCAGAAAAAGGATACAAGCCCAAAAGAAATTACTTCTTTTTCGAGACCCTGTTATAGGTTCTATCCAGAGCCATTTGGATCGACGATTCATAAAAAATTGTATTCAATTCCATCCTATTGAAGTTGAGGGAATAGCCAACTTTTTTATCCTTTGGTTCCCAAACTCTTATGAACTATCTATATAGATAGATAAATTTTCAGTTAAGTCAGCCAAGTTTGTCTTCTTGTCCATTCTTACCATCCATTTCAAATGGGTCCTTCCCTAATTTATCAATTTGAGAAACAACATTGGATCAGTGGAGTATAAATATCTCCTGGAATATATATCTATACCGTATGAAAAAAGAAAACCGACCACATTAACATATTGACCCATACCTATTTATTGACATATGTGTATATCCTATCTGTATATGTATATGAATAAATATCCATATTCATGTATATATATAGATAGGATATATAATTTGGATATTTATACCTATTTTGTGTCTATAAGAGTTCTATCTTATATCATCTAAAATAGATATAGATATCCTATCTGTTCTGCAATTGAAAGATCTAAACCCATTTATTAAATCTGATTTGATCAGATTCATAAAATCTCGTCATTCTGAATATACAGATGAGAAAGAACCATTGTAATTGCCGGAAGTAATAAGCCGACTAAAGGCACCAAAATAGAGGGTAGGATAGGGAGTAGGTTAGGGAGTAGGTTAGGAATTATCATAGAACGAGTACCTTACTTAATCAATGAAATGTTTATCCATATTACAAAGAATAATTATAAGGTCAAATAAGTGATGGGACCAAATAAGCGGTCCCATTCGTCCTTCTTCATAGAATACATGTATGCAAGTGTTCGTTGTTCCTTTCCCCGTCTCTCCCGAAAATGCTAAAAAAGCATTTCCAGTTGGGGCAATTTTTTTTTAATAAGATCTCGATGAGTTCAACAATGAGTTCTATATTACAATATAGAGATCCATTATTTTTTTTACTATATAAGTAAAATAGTGGAAGAACATGAATCCTGACCAAAATTTATCTGATTTCTGAAAGCGGAGAATTGGCTATATGGATTGTTAGTATAGGCTCGAGGATCATAAATTATTAATAAGAAGGGGGTGAAAAGCAATTCTCTCCTTCGCCGCGATAAGAAACTGTATCACTGTCACTTCCGTTACAAGGAACTCAATTTGATCCTTTTTCCTGATAAGGAAACTCAACGTTCATTTTTTTCTTTTTATTTATTTACAAGGAAGACCGTAAAACGTAAAACCAAAATAGTTCACTCAGAACACCTTTTAAGAGATTACGTGGAACGATCAGATCAAATAAACCATGACCAAATAAATGCTCAGTCACCTGAAAATCTTCAATCACTTTCTGACCTAATGTCTGTTCAATTACTCTTTTACCTGCAAATGCAATGTACGCTTTAGGTTCGGCAATAATAATATCTCCCAACATGCCAAAACTAGCAGTCACTCCACCAGTTGTCGGTGACGTCAGAATCGATATATATAACAACTTTTTCTCCTTCTGATGAATATATAATGCAGAAGCTATTTTAGCCATTTGCATTAAACTAAAACTTCCTTCTTGCATACGTGCTCCTCCGGAAGCACACACAATAATTAATGGAAGAGATTCCGCGGTAGCGCGCTCGATCAGACGGGTTATTTTCTCACCTACTACAGAGCCCATACTACCTCCCATGAACTTAAAATCCATAACTCCGAGTGCGATAGTAATACCATTTAATTGACCTATGCCTGTTTGAATAGCATCAGTTAAACCTGTCTCTATTTGATAGAAAGTGATATGATCCTTATAAGATTCATCCTCAGAATTAAGATTATCAGAATGAGAAGGTTCATTCTCAGAATAAAATTGAAGAACATCTAGAGTGTACATGTCTTCATCCATAGGACGCCAAGTGTCACGATCAATTGGAAGTTCTATTCTATCTGAACTATTCATTTGCAGATAATATCCACATTCTTTACAAACACTTTGATTCTCTCTCAAGAATCTGAGATATAGCAAGTTCTCGCAATTATCACATTGAGCCCATAACTTCTTAATTTTAGCGTAATCAATACTTTTATTCTTGTTTTTCTCCGTCTCATTGGCATCCTTACTATCCCTTTCGACCGAATTTTTTAGTAATGCAGTTATTTTACGCTTGTCTTCGAACCACTCCTTTATAGACATAGAGTTTTCCTTCCATATAAAGGTGAAATTTGTTACTTTTCCTATCTTATTTTGTATGAAGAGAAGTCGTATAAGTATAAATACAATGATGAAAATTATTAATCAATAGTGGAATGAATCATTGAGAAATCATTTCCATTCATTATTGATTAGGAATCTGAAGTATCGATCCGGGATTATGATAGAATACTTTATTCTATTATAAAGAAAGATTCTCTCCTATACCGCGATGGAAAGGAATTTTAATTTCAAATACAACATCTTTTGGGCTAGAAGGGATTTGAACCCTTGACTTCACGGTCCGGAACCATGAGCTCTGATCCACTGAGCTACCAACCCTATCGAATGATCTATAAGATCATTGTAAAGGATGAATAGGATTCGTTATCGAATGCTTGACCCAAAAAAATTTCCAAGGTTAAATATCTCAAACAGAGTTATTTAACCTTGGAAATATCTATATATCAATATCTACATAGATATTTTTATATAGATATAAAAATAGGGAATTTCCATATATTGATATCTGAAATCCCATATCTCCGCTTACGATTTGGACTAATATTTGGGGTAGTAGTAAAAGATTGGGCCGAGTCCGATTGGTAGAACGAAAGTCACTGGATTACAAGACATCAATCGCATCAAATTCAAATTTGATCTCCTTCCATATTTCACAAGCAGCAGCTAGTTCAGGACTCCATTTAGAAGCTTCACGGATCACTTCATTACCTTCACGAGCAAGATCACGTCCTTCATTACGAGCTTGTACACAAGCTTCTAGAGCAACCCGATTAGCTACTGCACCAGGTGCATTTCCCCAAGGATGTCCCAAAGTTCCCCCACCAAACTGTAGTACGGAATCATCCCCAAAGATCTCGGTCAGAGCAGGCATATGCCAAACGTGAATACCTCCTGAAGCTACGGGCAGAACACCTGGCATAGATACCCAATCTTGAGTGAAGTAAATACCACGACTTCGATCTTTTTCGATAAAATCATCACGCAGTAGATCAACAAACCCTAAAGTTACGTCTCGTTCCCCTTCAAGTTTACCTACTACAGTACCGGCGTGAATATGATCTCCACCGGACATACGCAATGCTTTAGCCAGTACCCGGAAATGCATACCATGAATTCTTTGTCTGTCAATAACTGCATGCATCGCGCGGTGAATGTGAAGAAGTAGGCCGTTGTCTCGGCAATAATGAGCCAAAGAAGTATTTGCGGTAAAACCTCCCGTCAGATAGTCATGCATAACGATAGGAACTCCCAATTCTCTTGCAAATATTACCCTTTTCATCATTTCTTCACATGTACCTGCAGTAGCATTCAAATAATGTCCCTTAATTTCACCCGTCTCAGCCTGAGCCTTATAAATTGCTTCCGCACAAAAGACAAAACGATCTCTCCAGCGCATGAATGGTTGGGAATTTACGTTCTCATCATCCTTAGTAAAATCGAGTCCACCACGGAGACATTCGTAAACTGCTCTACCATAGTTTTTGGCTGATAGACCCAATTTTGGTTTGATAGTACATCCCAATAAAGGACGACCATATTTGTTCAATTTATCTCTTTCAACCTGGATACCATGAGGTGGACCCTGAAAAGTTTTGGAATAAGCAGGGGGAATCCGCAAATCTTCCAAACGTAGAGCCCGTAGGGCCTTGAATCCAAATACATTACCTACAATGGAAGTGAACAAGTTAGTAACAGAACCTTCTTCGAAAAGGTCTAAGGGGTAAGCTACATAGGCAATAAATTGAGTCTCCTCTCCAGGAACGGGCTCGATATCATAGCATCGCCCCTTGTAACGATCGAGACTAGTAAGTCCATCGGTCCAAACAGTGGTCCATGTACCGGTGGAAGATTCAGCAGCTACTGCTGCTCCCGCTTCTTCAGGTGGCACCCCGGGTTGAGGAGTTACTCGGAATGCTGCCAAGATATCTGTATCCTTGGTCTGATATTCAGGAGTATAATAAGTTAATCTGTAATCTTTAACACCAGCTTTGAATCCGACACTAGCTTTAGTCTCTGTTTTTGGTGACATAAGTCCCTCCTTTATTAATAATTATTTCTCGCAAGGACGAGGTCTGCTCGACATGGACCGAACGTAAACAATCAATTTTGAAAGAAATATCCTACAAAAAGTCGTCCGTTATTGGGGTGCTAGATACACTCTCATTGTATAATGTTCTTTATGTATGACGCAACCCAATCTTTGCTCTTGAAGTTCTTCCTCCATGGATTGACCCGAGAACCTTTCAGTGGTTAAACTAGTTCATGAATGAAATCAAGGAACCGAATTGACCTTTGACCATAATGGTGCGAATTGTCCGAAAATACATATACAGATGTGCGTATGAAGAGAAGAGATAATGATCAATGAGAGAAAGGTCATGAATATCAAGTTTCATATTTCACAGATGATCTGGACATAATTTTGAAGTATTTTCGGTTTTAGTTATGGAGAAATTGGTTCTAGTTATAGATAAATCGAAGACTTCCTCATGATCCTTATTCATATCCATCTACCTACTTCATATTCCAAATATGGATGAATTTAAACTTTTCAATAAAGTTGGATTTTACCAAGGTGGTAACTTCCATTTCTTATTTACTGGTCTGATCGACCCAATATGGAACATTTTTTTTTATTGATGATATTGGCAAAATCATATTTATATATTATTCATGAAAATAATTTCCATTTTTGTATGAGAAAAAATCCTCTTGTTCTTGGGGTTTCCGCACGTGTAGAAAAAAATGTGGGACGTATTGCTCAAATCATTGGCCCAGTACTGGATGTCTCTTTTCCTCCAGGTAATATGCCTAATATTTACAATTCATTGACAGTTAAGGGTCAAGGTACAGCCGGTCAAGAAATTCAGGTTACTTGTGAGGTACAACAATTATTAGGAAATCATAAGGTTAGAGCTGTAGCTATGAGTGCTACAGATGGTTTGACGAGAGGAATGAGAGTGATTGACACGGGAGCTCCTCTAAGTGTTCCAGTTGGTGGAGCTACTCTCGGACGAATTTTCAATGTTCTTGGAGAACCTGTCGATAATTTGGGTCCTGTGGATGCTGGCATAACATCTGCTATTCATAGACCTGCTCCCGCCTTTACAGAGTTGGATACAAAATTATCCATCTTCGAAACAGGCATTAAAGTAGTAGATCTTTTGGCTCCTTACCGCCGTGGGGGAAAAATTGGTTTATTTGGAGGAGCTGGAGTGGGTAAAACAGTACTCATTATGGAGTTGATCAACAACATTGCTAAGGCTCATGGAGGGGTATCTGTATTTGGAGGAGTAGGAGAACGTACCCGTGAAGGGAATGATCTTTACATGGAAATGAAAGAATCGGGAGTAATTGATGAACAAAAAATATCAGAATCAAAAGTGGCTCTGGTCTATGGTCAGATGAATGAACCACCGGGAGCTCGCATGAGAGTCGGTTTAACTGCTCTAACCATGGCCGAATATTTCCGAGATGTCAATGAGCAAGACGTACTATTATTTATTGATAACATCTTCCGTTTTGTCCAAGCGGGATCAGAGGTATCCGCCCTATTAGGCAGAATGCCTTCCGCCGTGGGTTATCAGCCAACTCTTAGCACGGAAATGGGTTCTTTGCAAGAGAGAATTACTTCCACAAAAAAGGGATCCATAACCTCGATTCAAGCAGTTTATGTACCTGCTGACGACTTGACCGACCCTGCTCCTGCTACGACATTTGCACATTCAGATGCTACTACCGTACTATCGAGAGGATTAGCTGCGAAGGGTATCTATCCAGCAGTGGATCCTTTAGATTCAACATCGACTATGCTCCAACCTTGGATCGTAGGCGAAGAACATTACGAAACTGCACAAGGGGTTAAGCAAACTTTACAACGTTATAAGGAACTTCAAGACATTATAGCTATTCCTGGACTGGATGAATTATCAGAGGAAGATCGTTTAATCGTGGCAAGAGCAAGAAAAATTGAACGTTTCCTATCACAACCCTTTTTCGTAGCAGAGGTATTCACAGGTTCCCCGGGCAAATATGTGGGTCTCATGGAAACAATTAGAGGTTTTCAAATGATCCTTTCTGGAGAATTAGATGGTCTTATCGAACAGTCTTTTTATTTGGTGGGTAATATTGATGAAGCTACCGCGAAGGCTATAAACTCCAACATGGAAAGTTAATTCTGAAAATGACCCTAAATCTTCGTGTACTGTCTCCTAATCGAGTCATTTGGGATTCAGAAGTTAAAGAAATAATTCTATCTACTAATAGTGGTCAAATTGGCGTATTACCCAATCATGCTTCACTTGTGGCAGCTGTAGATATAGGAGTTATGAAAATACGTCTCAATGGGCAGTGGTCCACTATGGCTATGATGGGCGGTTTCGCCAAGATAGACAGTGATAGAATCACTATATTGGTAAATAATGCAGAGAGAGATGTTGACATCGATCCCCAAGAAGCCCAGGAAAATTTTCGAATAGCTAAAGCTGACTTAGCTCGAGCCGAAGGCAAAAGACAAGCAATTGAGGCTGATGTAGCTCTGAAAAGGGCTAGAACACGATTAGAGGCTATCAATGCTAGCCCCCCCGTCTCTAATTAACATTTTCTATAATGATCTGAAAAATGATTCAATGTTCCGCCTCGATCCAAACACGTGGAGTAAAACTTATTAGATACCATTGAAAACTCGATGGCATCTAATAAGTTTACCTACTATTGGATTTGAACCAATGACTCTCGCCGTATGAAAGCGATACTCTAACCACTGAGTTAAGTGGGTCATTTATTCTCATAGGTAGAGTTGGATTTATAAACGATTCTAAATCGAAATCGAATTAAATGTATAGACAATGTATGTGTCCCTGGCACAGATCGAACTTATTGGAACGTATTGGATCATAGTATTGGATCATAGTATTGGATCATGAAATATCTACCTTGACATAAAGTGATCCATCTGGTTAGTATAGTAGTGTATCACCAAGACTGGCAAGGAAGGGCTATAGCTCAGCAAGGTAGAGCACCTCGTTTACACGTGCGCCAATGGTTTTCGGGAGAGTTTATCGATTCGTCCGATCCACGAAATAGATTCTATGTGAAATAGTCTTACTCTATAAATTTGTTTCTCTGGGGAACAATAGCATGACAAAGATGAAGTTCGATCTGATTCGAATTATGGATCTAATTGATATGGTCAATCCCAGCTCCGTTCAATGCCAGGCATAATGAGTATAATACGGGGACCTCAAAATAGATTCTTTTCGCTCTATGAACTTTTAGGTGTATGAAGTGTCATATTTTACTTTTGGAGCGATAGAAGAGACTCTATTTGAGTCAATCTATGCCCGAGCAAGGCAGACCTACGTCAAAGAAACCTTTTGAATAACTTTGGGATTGCTTCCGAAGGGTAAGAATTTGGAGCACACGGAGCCATATTAGTATCTTACCGGAAAGAGGAGAATGGCAGACTAACCGATCTTTCCATCAGTTAATGAAAGAGCCCAATGCGAGAAAATGCATGTTGGGTTCTTGGAACAGTTCAAATTATTTTGATAATAAGAACTTTGATCTGTTCTACCGAGAAGGTCTACGGTTCGAGCCCGTATAGCCCTATACATTCCACTAAGTGATACTATTTATATATATCCCCTCATAGTCCGTCCCTATGACTTGGCCTTGAAAAGTCTTTCAGATCATATCAATCTCATGTCCTTATCGAGATCGATGGATGGATGGGAACGTTGGACCAGAGCAGGCATATTAGTATTTTGGATCGATCGAGATTGATCCGATACCAGATGATCAAACCTATAAACTATTTTATTTTTTTTTTATCGCTAGTTCTTCGAAAAATTCGAGAGTTCTCTCGAATATCATATGTTCCAAGCAATCCATAGAGCAGTCAAAGTATCGATCGGACATGTGACTTTTAGCTCCATCCAAACGCAACGCATTCCGTTGGGGTTGAACAAAATTTCCGTTCAATCGAAAATCCCGGATGTATCTATCCCTTTGCTAAATATCGGGGCGAAGATCTTGATCAACTAGGATTCTCTACAATAAGTTATGTGCGGTAAATCGAGCCTATTTTTGAACCATAGAAGTGGCAAGTACGACGGATATTCCAAATATCCTGGGCAGATAAATTCTCTGGAGTTGATCCATCCTAGCTAAAGGCGAACCTTTGGTTCGTTCTCTTTCTTCACCTAAGATCATCACATGGTTTTTGAGACCCAATATTTTCATATTGGGACAAACACTCTTCCTTGCTTCTAGTTCCGTTCTGGTAACATATCACAAAAATGCAATCTACCGGCTATGCATATTAGATCTACATCTGGACCAACGTTTGCTTGAATCTACCCCACTATTTTATAGAATACACATATTTCATGGAATGCGTTCTGGAACAAACAATAGAATAAAGAAGTCTGTTGGGTTGGGACGAAAGAAACTATTACCCCTTGTCCAGAAATTATGTGGACAGCGACCCAAAATAAGCTGCTTTCTGCCCCGTTACAAATAGATATCTACTCGGCAATAGATCTGTCCGAAATTATTTTATATCATTGTGAGATGAGTGGGCTCATCTCATAACGAACTTATACGTGAAAGATTTGATACGTTCCACGGATCGATTGACGCCTACCAATTCTGTTCGTTCGCTTGACCTAAACTTTCAAACGAATTAACTGAAAGACAACAATCAAATTTATATTTGATTCATCAAATGTTCACTATCTCCGTCGGTAGATGAGCCTTTAAATTTGTATCTTTGTCCCATAACCTGCATAATAATATAACAAAGAACTTGATTGTATCCTAACCGTGCATGTAAGATAACAAAATTTTCCAGAAAACCCTATACCTTCTAATACGAGAAGGAAGGATACAAGTTCAAATGGTCTAGATTCATCGAATCTGAATATATGATAAGCGAATAGGGTCGAACTTGTCGACACAGCCACAACCTTGATCATTTTAAACAACGACTCTCCGATCAAATACCCTGCCCAGAGTTGTTCAAATGGACAAGATCTTAGTATCAAGATAAAACATACAATAAATCTCGAGATAGATCTCGATCTATTCCATTTACACCGAACCATTTTAATGGTTATGGCCCGTTCGTTACAACTCGAATAACGTGGGATCTACCGAACCAATCTGCAAAACTGTGTTAGTTGAAAACTAAAATCTGATAGGGAAAAACAATAATTATCGCCCATGAGTGAATAGACAAAGGATCGATACGAAAGAAGAAATATTCTTCTTTCACGTTAAAAAGAACGGAGGGAAGATGGGATCGGGATATTTCTCCGGGATAAATACGAAATACTTCATATTTATCACATATTTGATAATAAGCCATACAACTTGTGCGAGAGTTGAGAGTTAGTCATCGATCTTGCTTTGATCCCCTATCAGAGGTCACCGACCCACATAAGAACAAACGTTAGCTCATTTTTTATTCTTGGAAGAAATGACTGTAGATAGATAAATTGGTTTTTTCCGGGGCGGACGTAGCCAAGTGGACCAAGGCAGTGGATTGTGAATCCACCACGCGCGGGTTCAATTCCCGTCGTTCGCCCATAAAAGAAGATAAAAAAAAAATCGGACTGGATCCGATTCGTTGTCATTTTCATATTTCGGTGAAAATATTTCTATCTATGTAATATAAATGGACACCCGAGCCCTCTTTCTTCGTGGGAAACATGAGCCCTTTATCGGACTTGAACCGATGACTTACGCCTTACCATGGCGTTACTCTACCGCTGAGTTAAAAGGGCCCCCATCATCATATATGAATGAGTGAGTTTACTATGGTAGATGGACAACAAATTAATTGGATATAGATGATCCATCTATCTTTATAGATATCAAGTTGAGAACATTATAGTAGCTCGTAGGGTAAGGATCGCTATACTGGAAACTCCGGGCTGAGCTGATACGAAGCGAATGGAGACAAGTTATGCCTGAGATCATTTGCTGAAATATGTTCGTATTGCTAGAAGAGCCAAAGGCTCTACGGGTCAGGTCCTATTGCAATTACTTGAAATGCGTTTGGATAATATTCTTTTTCGATTGGGTATGGCTCCCACTATTCCCGGAGCTAGACAATTAGTGAATCATGGACATATCCGGGTCAATGACCATATGGTAGATATACCAAGTTACCCTTGCAAACCTCAAGATGTGATTACTATAAGAGATCAACAAAGATTGAGAGCTAAGAATATGGAGCCATTCCAGTTTATGGCTCTTTTTCTTCCTGTAAGAGGAAGATCTTTCTAAAATAAATTAGAAAGAATTCAATTAGAAGATTAGAGGAGTTGAGCAAAAAAAATTCCTTGATAAAGGGAAAGAACAACCTAGAATTTCTAAAACTAGAATGGATAGAATCCTTTCTTCTCTCTCGGAAATAGAAGAGAGAGAAGAAAGGAATTCCGGAATTTGGATTCAAATGTGGAAGGAAAGAAGTGACGGAATATCCGTCAATGGGATTGTGGCGTGTATAGTTTAGTGATACAGGTGGGTTTTATTCGTTACATTATCAACTTAAATAGTTAAAGGATATTTTACATGGATCTCTGATCCATCCAAAGCTCTATCTATCTATAACTGAAGGGCCAAATACAACCATCAGAGTCAGAACAGTGAGCTGCGCAATAACTTCTAGATCCATTTGGTTTTCTTTCACCCTCCATTGACTGAATGTATGAATAAAATGTTGTCGGGATCAATCACTTTTCTTCTATTTTGTCTTCTTCGGACTCCTACCCATTGGTGTAGTTTCGATCAGGAACCTATGGCGTTGAGCAACTGATATATTTACAATAATACATAAAATAGATAGAGAACCCTAAATAGATAGAGAACCCTTCAATATCTAGATAATAAAATTGGATACTGGAGATAAATAAATGGACTAATCCATGTAACGCATTTAATCAAACTGATTGGGGAGGGAATGAAGATATGGCAATAGAATTCCAATTTTTGATAGCTTCTTTTCTTGCTTTTACAGCAGTTTTTCTAGGTATCAAATTAGGTCAAGCACTGTATGACTGATTTTTTCTGCTTTTCTTGGCCTGGCCATCGGCCAGGCCAAGAAAAGCAGAAAAAATCAGTCATACAGAACTATTTTTAACGAAATGAACAATATGATTGACTGGATTGTTCTTTATCCAACTGAATAATTGCAATATTCATTATATTGCCGATACAATCTGTACATACTATGGTATACACCTTTACTCCACCATTCATTTTGTTATACATGTTGTTATACATGAACTCTTCCATCTTGGAGAGATGGCTGAGCGGACCAAAGCGGCGGATTGCTAATCCGTAGTACGGATCATCCGTACCGAGGGTTCGAATCCCTCTCTCTCCGTTCGTCCACTATTGATCCTAAAAACGAATAACCCCGAATCTTTCTACGGAACGGAAAAGACCTATTAACCTAGATACTTCCTATTTTGACCTTTTTTTTCATTGCATAGCACAAAATGATAAAGTTATCATTTTGACTGAGCATTTGAACTATGCTCAGTATTTTATTTTTTCCCGCAGTAAAGTATTACTGTTTAGTAGAAAAATGCTATTTTTAATCAAAATTTATATCTGACTTAGTCCATAAATTGCAAAGGTATCGTTCATGAACGAATGGAAGGATTAGAAGATCTCGTTTCTTTCCTCTTTTTTTATCAATATAAATGGGACCAATCCCTACATTGTGTATTGGTACATACAAACGATAAAATATCTTTGCCTCTCCCTGCTATTATGTATGAACAAAATGGTTTCAAACCTGTTCCATCATTAGCAATGTCCAAGTGAATAGATGTTCACTTTCGAGATGATCCGGGTCTAGCTCGATAACATGATCTCTTCCAATCCAATGTGAGAAAGTTACATAGTGTCTACTTTTTCCGATAAAGGGGTGTTTGCATGGGTTTGCCTTGGTATCGCGTTCATACCGTCGTATTGAATGATCCTGGACGGTTAATTTCTGTACATATAATGCATACAGCTCTAGTTGCTGGTTGGGCTGGTTCAATGACTCTGTACGAATTAGCAGTTTTTGATCCATCCGATCCTGTTCTTGATCCAATGTGGAGACAAGGTATGTTCGTTATACCTTTTATGACTCGTTTGGGAATAAAGGATTCATGGAGTGGATGGAACATCACCGGAGAAACTGTAATTAATCCCGGTATTTGGAGTTATGAAGGTGTGGCCGGGGCACATATCATGTTTTCTGGCCTGTGCTTTTTGGCAGCTATCTGGCATTGGGTATATTGGGATCTGGACATATTCTGTGATGAACGTACGGGAAAACGTTGTTTAGATTTGCCAAAAGTATTTGGAATTCATTTATTCCTCTCAGGAGTAGCTTGTTTCGGATTTGGAGCATTTCATGTAACGGGTTTGTATGGTCCTGGGATATGGGTGTCTGATCCTTATGGACTAACTGGAAAAATACAACCAGTGGATCCAGCATGGGGAGCTGAAGGTTTTGATCCTTTTGTTCCAGGAGGAATAGCTTCTCATCATATAGCAGCGGGTATTTTGGGTATATTAGCAGGTCTATTCCATCTCAGTGTTCGTCCTCCCCAACGTTTATACGTAGGATTACGCATGGGGAATATTGAAACGGTCCTATCCAGCAGTATTGCTGCTGTGTTTTTTGCAGCTTTCATTGTTGCTGGGACCATGTGGTATGGCTCCGCAACTACTCCGGTCGAATTATTCGGTCCCACTCGTTACCAGTGGGATCAGGGATACTTCCAACAAGAAATAGATCGACGAGTTCGTGCCGGTCTGGCCGAAAATTTAAGCCTATCAGAAGCTTGGTCCAAAATTCCCGAGAAACTCGCTTTTTATGATTACATTGGTAATAATCCAGCTAAGGGGGGGTTATTCAGAGCAGGTGCAATGGACAATGGAGATGGAATAGCTGTTGGTTGGTTAGGACACCCTATCTTCAAAGATAAGGAGGGAAATGAGCTTTTTGTACGTCGTATGCCTACCTTTTTCGAAACATTTCCAGTAGTTCTGGTGGACAAAGAAGGAATTGTGAAAGCCGATGTTCCTTTTAGGAGGGCAGAATCAAAGTATAGTGTTGAACAAGTAGGTGTAACTGTTGAGTTCTATGGTGGTGGACTTGACAGGGTCAGTTTTGGTGATCCTGCTATAGTTAAAAAATACGCTAGACGTGCTCAATTAGGTGAAATTTTTGAATTAGATCGTGCTACTCTAAAATCTGATGGTGTTTTTCGTAGTAGTCCAAGGGGTTGGTTTACTTTTGGACATGCTACATTTGCTCTCCTTTTCTTTTCTGGACACATTTGGCATGGTTCTAGGACCTTATTCAGAGATGTTTTTGCTGGTATCGACTCGGATCTGGATGCTCGAATAGAATTTGGAGCATTCCAAAAACTGGGAGATCCAACTACTAAAAGACAAGTGGTATGATATTGCTCCTATCTCTTCTCTAATAAATATTAGTACGAAAGCTATCTCCATAATTGTAAATTACGATCAAATCAAATCTATGGAAGCATTGGTTTATACATTCCTGTTGGTATCGACCCTAGGGATAATCTTTTTCGCTATTTTCTTCCGAGAACCACCCAAACTTCCGACTAAAGGGGGAAAATAATTTTGCTTCTCCAAATCGTCATTCTTTCTCTCCCATCAAAGAAAGAATGACCTTCCCTATAGGGAAGGTCATTCTTTCAATTAGTCCTCGTGATCCTCAAAAGGATCCCTAAGTTGTTTAGAGGGTTGCCCAAAGGCGGTGTATAGGGCATAACCAGTAAAGCTTACAAGTAAACAAGATATGGAGATGGTGACTAAGGTTGCAGTTTCCATTATTAGGTGATCCCAATATCATGGTATGTTTACCATATAATAACAAAGTTAACAGATCTCAACCAATACAATAGTTTCTATGGCTACACAGACCATTGATGATACTTCCAAAACCACGCCAAAAGAAACCCTTGTAGGAACGACCTTAAAACCGCTTAATTCAGAATATGGTAAAGTAGCTCCTGGATGGGGAACTACTCCTCTTATGGGTTTTGCAATGGCTCTATTTGCAGTATTCCTATCTATTATCTTGGAGATTTATAATTCTTCCGTTTTATTGGATGGGATTCCGGTTAGTTGGGGCTGAGGAACTCCAAAATTCACCTGGTGAGCTCTTGAAGAAAAAAAAGAAGAACTGAGGGATTCAAACCCAGACCAAATAGTGGCTTTGAGTTTTTAGCTTATCTTGTTCCAATAGTTTGATCGTGTAATTACTTTTCTCTAAGGATTTTTGGAATATGGGTGTGCGACTTGTTGAAATCGATCCATATTTATAGTACAGAAGACCGATCTGTTATCTTCATCAAGATGGTCCTACCTCGTTGGATATTTCATTTCTAGAATATTGAATCTCTAGAGCACGAGGTCTATCATAGATATGTTCCGGGAAGATCTGAACTATGGTTTCTACCTATCATTTCCTCGTCACCAGACTTCCAATAAAGAAATTGAAAGAGGTATTTCCTATAATAAATCGAAGGATCTATCCCCTCTCATAATTATGCTGATTATGACCAAAGAATGATATAGTATCTGATTTCTCTTAGTTAGCATATTTCGTCGAATGAGCGAAAATGAAAAGGTTATTACCCAGAGAACCTTTTGGGGATTTGATAAAATCATCGGGGTCTAATTGAAATCTGAGGTTTGGATTGATTCATCTATTGAGATCTCGACAAGATAATTTCTATAAATCGTCTATATTAGTTCTTTTCTAGGGAACTGATATCACACGAATAGGGTAAAAGATCGTTCAAAGGGCCTATAGTGATTTATCATAGGGATGAGCCGACTTGAAATTTTGGCACTTTTTTTTAATTTTGGCACTTTTTTTAATTTTGGCACTATAGAGTCTTCTAATAGAAATGCTGGATTGTTTCGAATCATCTTCATTTCTCCAGCCGGTCAGGCAACGAACCCTCAAGTATCTCTTTTCCAAAATTTATTTATTCGTGTCCAAAAACATTTGCGTGTTCTTGTTCAAGCCGTATGAAGGGAAATTCTCATGTACGGTTTTTAGAGGGGGAATTTCAGTTTACCTATCTCAATAAAGTATACGATCGGTTCGAAGAGCGTCTCGAGATTCAGGCGATTGCGGATGATATCGCCAGTAAATATGTTCCTCCTCATGTCAATATATTTTATTGTCTAGGGGGGGTCACACTTACTTGTTTTTTAGTACAAGTAGCTACTGGTTTTGCTATGACTTTTTACTATCGTCCGACCGTTACAGAAGCTTTTGCCTCTGTTCAATACCTAATGACCGAAGTTAACTTTGGTTGGTTAATCCGATCAATTCATCGATGGTCGGCAAGTATGATGGTTCTAATGATGATCCTGCACGTATTCCGTGTTTATCTCACAGGTGGATTCAAAAAACCCCGTGAATTAACTTGGGTCACAGGTGTAATTTTGGCTGTGTTGACCGTATCTTTCGGTGTAACTGGTTATTCTTTGCCCTGGGATCAAATTGGTTATTGGGCAGTGAAAATTGTGACTGGTGTGCCTGAGGCTATTCCTGTAATAGGATCTCCTCTGGTAGAATTATTACGCGGAAGTGTTAGTGTGGGTCAATCTACCTTGACTCGTTTTTATAGTTTACACACTTTCATATTACCCCTTCTTACTGCTGTATTTATGCCAATGCACTTTCTAATGATCCGTAAGCAGGGTATTCCAGGTCCTTTATAGAGAGGAAAGATAGATTGAAAATAACTATTCATAACTTATTGTTCCGAGTAACGACAGTAATATATCATCGCCAGGAATATTTCTTATTCAAAAATGGAAATATCCATAGAAAATATGGTCCTCGGATTTCTCCTTTCGATTTTGGAGTATTATTCATCCAATACAAACAAATAATTGGAGTATATTCTCAGACGGAGAAGATGGATTATGGGAGTGTGTGACTTGAACTATTGATTAGGCCATGCAGATACTTTCTCCGATCTACCACATAAATATTTTTTATAAAATGTGTCTCTGTCCCAATTTCCTTATCAGAAATAGGAAGTTTAGCACCTGGGTGGAAAGGCATTGGTCAGTTTGTTCCGTTCCAAGAGAATTCTTTCTATGATCGAATCCGAATCAGGAAGGGCTCCGTGAGATCCGGACAATGGGACAATATTTTCATATATTCAATAATTGGACTATATGACTTTACTTCTCCTTTTCATAGTGTGAAAATGCATCCATTTCCCTTGCATCCATTTCGATGGGAAAACTATTGGAGTGAAAGAAGGGATCTAAGGAAGGAGAGAGGCCGGATCAATAACAAGTCAATACCTTGTATGCAAAAAAACTTTTGAGGTCTATTCGTGGTGATAAACACAAATTACAAGGACTAAGATGGTCCAAAAGGCATATCGATCATGATCGAATTTGTGAGCTTACTTGGGTCATGAGCATTTAACTGGAATAATAAAATGACCAATGATGGATGATCATAGACATTATTAGTTCCTATTTTTCCAATTTGTCTTCCATCACGGGAAAAATAAGTGATATATACTTCCTCCAGTTATTGTTCGAGCCGGATGATAAAAATTGGCATGTCCGGTTCTTTCGGGGGATAGATCCATAAAGATCTACTTATCCCAATAACAAAGAAACCTGACCTAAATGATCCTGTATTAAGGGCTAAATTAGCTAAAGGTATGGGACATAATTATTATGGAGAGCCCGCTTGGCCCAATGATCTTTCATATATTTTTCCAGTAGTAATTTTAGGTACTATTGCATGTACAATAGGTTTAGCGGTTCTAGAACCATCAATGATTGGTGAACCAGCAAATCCATTTGCAACTCCTTTGGAGATATTGCCCGAATGGTATTTTTTCCCTGTATTCCAAATACTTCGTACAGTACCTAACAAATTATTAGGTGTCCTTTTAATGGGCTCAGTACCCGCGGGATCATTGACGGTGCCTTTTCTAGAGAATGTGAATCAATTTCAGAATCCATTTCGTCGTCCAGTAGCTACAACAGTATCCTTGATCGGTACTGCAGTAGCCCTTTGGTTGGGTATTGGGGCAGCGTTGCCTATTGATGAATCTTTAACTTTAGGTCTTTTCCAATTTGATCCAACTGTCGAATATAAAAATATTTTAATTTTTTTATTCATATATCTAGGGAGTAGTTGCTTTAAGACAAATTATATCTCCCTAGATATACCTATCTTGTCAGATATTTCTTTCGAATATTCCACGAAAGAGAGATATGTCAAAGATTCTCATGACTCTCCAAAAGAACTTGGGGAAAGGAAATGAAGAGATGAAATGAACCATTTTATGAACCCGAAACTAATTCCTGGGTGGATCAATTGCAAAAAGTTTTTGTAGAACTTCCAATACCTGTTCGACAGATTCCTTCCCGAAGTGTTCAATTCTCATTAGATCTTCTCGACTGTAATTTAAGAGGTCCAATAATGTATGTATATTGGCTCTTCTGAGGGAGTTATAGATTTTTGGGGGTAACTCTAATTGGTCAATGAAAATAAGTTGAAATGCAATTTTTTCTTTCGTTTCCCCCGTATCAGTCAATAAGTGCCAAAGGGGGAAGGGAAGCATATTAGATCCTTTTTTATTGTTCATTCCATCGATGTTCTGTTCCTCTCCATGCAGGAAGGGAATAAATAAGTCGATCAAATTTCGAGAAGCTTCGTAAAGTGCCTCCCTAGGAGTTAACCCCCCATTCGTCCATATTTCCAGGAAAAGGACTTCTCGTATTTCATTTCCGCTCCCATAGGAATGAATACTATAATTCGCATCGCGAACAGGCATAAAAACAGCATCTATAGGAAAAATTCCGTCCTGATAATTATTTGGACTATGTATAATATATCCGCGATTTTTTTCAATTTGTAATCTGATATCAGAAGTAATTGATTTAGTAAGTCTAGCTATATGTTGTGTAGTATCAATTATTTTCACAGAAGGTGGTAATATGATATCTTGAGCAGTTACATTTCTGGGTCCAACAATATAAATAGAAGCTTCTCGGATTCCGTATGAGTCACTTCTAAGTACAATTTCTTTTAGATTCATCAAAATGTCATGTACTGATTCTTCAATACCTATTATCGCGGAATATTCATGTTTTATGTTCTCTAATTTTACACGTGTGATACATGTTCCTTCTACTTCTCCAAGTAAAGCTCTTCGCATTGCGATGCCTATTGTATCGGCTCGACCTTTGCGTAGCGGGGATAGAGCAAAACGGCCATAATGAAGACGCTTACTGTATGCTCTGGATTCGATGCATTTCCATCGTAGTGTCTGAATAGAGACTGAGATTTCATCTCGAATCATACCAAGAATATTTGATCAGATCATTAAATCATTTCTTTCTCTTGAAATTCATTCAATTCTTACACACGTCTCTTTTTGGGAGGTCTACATCCATTATGTGGCATAGGGGTTACGTCACGTACAAAACTTAATAGTATGCCACTTCTACGAATGGTTCGTAATGCTGTATCTCTCCCTCGACCAGGGCCACTTATCATAACTTCTACTCGTTCCATACCCCGATCCATTAATGCACGAATAACATTTTCTGCTGCAGTCTGGGCAGCAAATGGTGTACCTCTCCTTGTACCTTTGAATCCACAGGCACCAGCAGAAGACCAAGAAAGAACTTGTCCCCGTACATCTGTAGCAGTCACTATGGTATTGTTAAAACTTGCTTGAACGTAAATAACTCCTTTGAGTACTCGATGTTCATTCCTACGTGAACCAATTCTTTTTATAGTTTTTGACATATTAATCATTATGAGTTCAGTTCGAAAAATGCATATCGAAATCTATTTTACCACTAGATCCGTTAATTGATATAGAAGAGGATTACCCCTGTTTTTGCTTATGTCTCGGATTAGAACAAATTATCATAACTCGTTTCCGTCTACGAATTGGTCGACATTTTCCACAAATTCTACGAATAGAAGCACGAATTTTCATATTTGTGACCCTCCAATTTGCTCATATTACATTTTGTTTCCTGAGACAGAGAGTCTGTTTCATCTATGATTCTCGATCCCTATCAGATGTTCAAAAGGTGATTCAATCCTTTGAAGATTTGTTGCTAAGTCTATATATTATACGTCCTTTGGTTAAATCATAAGCACTTAATTCGACCTTGACCCTATCTCCTGGTAGTATTCGTACGGAATTACGTCGAATCCTACCCGAAATATGAGTCAGAATCTGACATCCATTATCTGTCAGAACTCGAAACATACCGTTGGGGAGTGATTCAGTAACCAAACCTTCCGCATGGATCAGATTCTGTTTCTTCATCGAATCTCCTCCTCTTTTGATTCAAAAACTTGACTAACGTGCTTGGATGAAGATGAATGGTGTCTCGACTTGCTCCGACTTTTCTTACTATGGGGATATCTTACAGAATCAATATTTTTGGACAACATTTGGATTAATTACCATACATAACATAAAATTTCTCCTCCAATTTTTTTCTGTCGAGCTTCTCGATCCGTCAAAATTCCTTGGGAAGTAGAAAGAATTACGATCCCCATTCCACCTAGAACTTTTGGAATTTCTCGATAATTAGAATAAATTCTCAAACCAGGTTTGCTGGTACGCTTTGACGTGGTCATATATGTCCTTTTCTTCCTTCTCCGATATTTTGAAGTCGATATCAAAAAAGATTTTTGGCCTTCCTGATGTTCCCTAACATCTTCTATAAAACCTTCTCGTAAAAGGATCCTTCCAATGCTCTTGGTAATATTAGTAGCTGTTACTCGAACCGTTCCTTTTTCTACCATGTCAGCGTTTCTTATAGAAGTAATTAGATTGGTAATAGTATCGTTACCCATGACGAACGAATTCTTAGGAATTCCTGGTCTCGATATAAAAGGCATGTTCGATCTTCTTTGAGGAATATGCCTGAGGTGCAATGAATTTAATTGATCCATGTACCATTTGATGAACCTTAAGTCAAAGATTCTTACAAGATCTATCAGTACTTATAATACTTCGGGAGCCAATGAAACTATTTTCGTGAAATTCAATTGTCTCAATTCCTGAGCAACCGGACCAAAAACTCGAGTTCCTTTTGGATTTCCTTCCTGATCAATGACAACGGCTGCATTGTCATCAGATCGTATCATCATTCCATTGTCACGTTCAAATTCTTTACAGGTGCGTATAACTACGGCTCTAACTACTTCCGATTTTTCCAGGGGCATGTTAGGTACTGCTTCTTTAATTATAGCAATGATAACATCACCTATATGAGCGCATTTACGATTACTTGCTCCTAGAACTCGAATACACATTATTTTTCGGGCTCCACTGTTATCCGCTATATTCAAATAAGTTTGAGACTGAATCATTTTTCCTCCAAAATATTTTTTACCTCGGCAGATAACATGAAAAAAAGGAAGAGTTCTTACGAACTAGTAATCTTCTTCCACCAGAAATAACTCTTTGATTCTGTATGGATGGGTTGGGTTAAGTAGTAACAAATTGAGTACGTATAGGCATTTTGTATGCAGCTATTCTAGCAGCTGCTCTAGCGACGGTTTCGGATACTCCGCCCATTTCATAAAGTATTCGACCTGGTCTGATGACAGATACCCAATATTCAGGAGATCCTTTCCCGGAACCCATACGTGTTTCTGCAGGTCTCATTGTAATAGGTTTGTCGGGAAATATACGTACCCATATTTTTCCGCCACGACGGGCATAACGATTAATCGTTCTTCGTCCGGCTTCTATCTGCCCAGATGTGATCCAAGCGGGTTCAAGTGCTTGAAGAGCGAATCTACCGAAACAAATGCGATTGCCGCGGTAAGATACTCCTTTCATTCTTCCCCTATGTTGTTTACGAAATTTTGTTCTTTTTGGGTTATAGTCGATGGTTAATAGTATTTTGATCCCATCTCTAATCCAGAACCGGACATGAAAGTTTCTTCTCATCCGGCTCCTCGTGAATAATCAATGTGTAGATAAATGAGTCTATATCTATGCATTACACATATTGTATATAGAATATAATTTACAGGACGAATAACTCTTACATTTCCATCCAATGTCTTAATAAAGAATTTCACAGGCGAATATTGACTCTTCCAGTATTTGCTCCATGGGGTCGACTTACCTATAGACTCCAATGATATTAATTGGTTTTTGGTTTATTTCGCCATCCTATCCAATGAATGATTAAGATTCCTATATGATCTTATGCAGTCATAGGTTCCATCGTTCCATAGCTTCTATCTAAATGCCCAGGTCTTCCCTCCGCAATGGAGCTTTCTTTTCATCTGTTACGGAATCAATTTCCTTAGTTTCCATCGACCCGAAGCTCTTTCTCCTTCATAAACTGAATTCCTTCAATCTTGCTTGAATGAATCAGGATGATTCTTATGCTTTATCACACTGCTTTTTGGAGGGTAGTTAATGAACCATACAATATTGGGAGAATATTTCTCCTTTTTCTTCTTTTTCCGCATTACCAAACACCTTTCTCGCTTCACGAGAGATCAAAATATCATATCATTTTTTATCTCGTGGAAGAAAGTATTTACGAGGTGATAGTATCTACCCATAGTTATTGGATCTTGGCAATATGAAGCAATGAGTTGTCTCTAGTTTATTTATAGAGACCAATCCGTTCTTATTTCGAGTTCTCCATAACATAACTTCGGAAAAGAATGAAAAGCTCGATTCCAACGAGTCGCACACTAAGCATAGCACGGTTCCAAAATGGTAAATCTAATTTCTATTCGATCTGATAGAATTGATGATCCATGATCGGGCAGATTGGGAAAAAAAAGACCAATTATTCCTACTCTTCTAAAATCCAAATTTTTATCCCTAAAACTCCATAGATGGTTTTAACCGGATAATAACAATAATCAATCCTAGCCCGAATTGTCTGTAGGGGAACCCTACCTCCCCTGTCCCATTCGACCCGGGCAATTTCCTTTCCATCGAGACGTCCTGCAATTTGGATCTGAATACCTTCTACCTCTTCCCGTTCAGCCAGTTCAATAGCTTTCTTCATTGTTTTTCTGAATGGAACTCTCTTCTCTAGCTGTAGGGCAATATACTCTGCAAGAATATTAGGTTTTCTATAGGGTTTCGCAACTTTTTCTATAGCAATGTGAAGTTTTCGGTCCACAGAATCGAGCATATTTAGTACATCATTTCTTAATTTTTCAATTCCTTGACCCCTACCTTCTATTAACAACAAGTTGGGAAATCCAATATAGATTTTGACCTTAATCAAATCGATCTTTCTGCGAATCTCTACACGTGCAATTCCTCCATAATTCGAGGAGCTCTTTATATGCGTTCGTACATAGTTTTCAATGCAAGTACGTATTTTTTGATCTTCTCGGAGATCTTTGGAATAATTCCTTTGTTGTGCGAACCAATGGGAACGCTCATTTTGAGTTACACCAAGTCTAAAACCAAGTGGATTTATTTTCTGCGCCATACATATCCTTTTTTTCGGGATTCTATTGACATAATCGGATCATTCGATCTGGAGATTTCCTCCGATACAATAGTTATATGACAAGTGGGTTTCTTTATTGGATAACCGCGTCCCTGAGCTCTAGGTTGAATCCTTTTAAAAACAGCACCCTCATTCACTTCGACTCTACCAACGAGTAAATTGGCTTTGTTCAAACCCATATTGTGATTTGCATTCGCCGCCGCAGAATGAATTAATTGTGATATGGGATAACAGGCCCCATAAGGCATCAGTTCCAATATCATAAGTGCTTGTCCATATGAACGACCACGAATTTGATTAATTACTCTACGCGCTTTATGAGCAGACATACGTATATTTCTCGCCAAAGCTCGTATTTCTGGACCTGGACTATTATTTCCCATTGACTCCATCCTCCCTAATGAATGACAAGTCTTTCTCAATTAACGACGAGATTTCTTATCGTTTCTTGCATGTCCCTGAAAAAGTAGGGTAGGTGCAAATTCCCCCAATTTGTGGTCTACCATACGATCTGTTACATAAATGGGTAAATGTTCCCTCCCATTATGAACAGCAATTGTATGACCGATCATTGCGGGTACAATGACAGATGCCCGGGACCAAGTAACTATTATCTTCTTTTCTTCTTTTATGTTTAGATTTTTAATTTTCCTCAATGAATGATTAGCCACAAAAGGATTTTTTTTCAGTGAACGTGCCATGATCAATTACCTTTCTTTCCTTTTTTTTATGGATATCCAACCATTCTTACTCACGTCGACGAAGGATTGAAGCATCACTGTATCTATTTCTCTTCCGACTTTTCTTTCCAAGTGCACTATAGCCCCAGGGGGTCACAGGTTTTTTCCTGCCAATTGGGGTTCTTCCTTCCCCGCCTCCATGAGGATGGTCTACAGGGTTCATAGCTACTCCTCTTACCTCAGAACGCTTACCCAACCAACGTTTAGCTCCGGCTTTACCGAAACTTCTATTGTTTGCAGTGATATTACCCACTTGTCCAATTGTGGCTGAGCAGTTCTCAGATATTAAACGAACTTCTCCAGATGGTAATCTTAATGTGGCCGATCGATCTTCTTTTGCGATCAGTTCTGCTACAGCACCTGCCGCTCTAGCCAATTGTCCACCCTTTCCAAGTGTTATTTCTATGTTGTGTATAGCCGTGCCTAAGGGCATATTGGTTGAAGTAGACTCTTATTCCGATGAATAAAAATCCCTTCCCAAACTGTACAAGCCTCTCTCAGGGCATACAGCTTTCTGGATGTATATTATATTCACATATATTGAATAAATATAATCGAGATGAGAAGGAGCATCTATTGTATTCTCTATGTCCCGATTCTCTACATCCTAGGTCTCTCTATTCCATCATCTGGCTTATATTCTTTATGTAGCATTCAGAATGAATGACTTTATCAAATTACGCTAATACTTTCGTATGTTATGGATAACGTAGGAGGCATATTAAACATCTTTTTCTCTTCTCTCTCTTTTTACTTTTTTCCTCTCCCCATCTTTTTATTTTGGGAATTACTACCACTGTCCAGCTCCGAATCCGCCTCTGACCATCAGATCAAATGTGAGTAACTTGTCTTTTTAGAGGGTGCCTCTATCCCATTTTGTTCATGCTTCGGACAAACAATCAGGTCCTCTCCATATTATTATATCTTCGGAACCAATGATCCGATATGAACAATTTTTGAATCCAATCACCTGCTGTCATTTATCCTCAGTTTCCCTTTGGGGTTCGTCCCGTAAAAGTGTCCTAGTTGGATCAGTGATAGATTTATAGGTTTCGCTGTAAACCCAATCGGTTGCTTCCGATCACGTAAATTAATAATTCAAACCGCACTCAGAGGTAGGGCATTTCCTATTGATATAGGAGCTTTTGGACCAGAAAGAATAGTATCTCCAATCATGACCCCTCTGGGATGCAGAATATACATCTTATCGCCATTCTTGTAATGCACCTTGCAAATGTATGCACTTCTATTAGGGTCGTATTCTATGGTTACAATTTTTCCTGATATGTGTTCCTTATTCCGTCGAAAATCAATTTGACGATACAGACGCTTGTGACCCCCTCCCCTGTGTCTTGCAGTAATAATTCCTCTTCCATTACGACCTTTCCCACAATGATGTTGTCCAGAGGTCAATTTCTTCTGCGGGTCCAACTGCACTCTTCCATCGAAACCTGATACAGATCTATTGCGTGTATCCGGAGTTAAAATTCTATATGAACGGATGGCCATTTAGTTTCAAATTTGAAATCTTATTGTTCTGAAAAGAGTGGAATAGAATCACCGGTTCTAAGTGTAATAATCACACGTTTACAACGTATTGGATGTCCTATCATTGACCCTCTCTTTCCTCCTTTTTCAGGGAGGCGATAGCTGTTCATAGCTATTACTTTAACATCGAAGAAATGTTCAATCCAATTTTTAATCTTTGTTTTGTTCGATTGCGAATCGACGTTAAAAGTATATTGGTTCCTTTCCAATAGACGAATACTTTTCTCCGTAAGTACTGGATATTTCACTTCATCCATAAATTTTTTCCCTCCTTTTCTCCTTTTTTTCCCGTAAAGCCTGTAGCTATTATTATATCGGATCATATACCAATTTCATTATACAGATATATCATAGTTTAGGTATGGAAGTTATGCACGAACGTAATGCTCACAACTTTCCTCTGGATCTAGCCGCTGTTGAATCTATTTCAATAGGTGGATAATACTCTGATGGATTGTTATCGTGTATTGCTTAATTGAAGCATACCAAGCCTTTCATTCATTTTATTGAAAGGCTTGGTATGCTTCAATTGTTTGGTGTTATTCTTCATACTTCTTCCCATTCCATCAATAATGGATATGTGCAGTTCCCCTGCATCCAGCAGGAATTGAACCCGCGAGTTCGCCAATTATGAGTTGGGCGCTTTAACCATTCAGCCATGGATGCTGGATAAAGATCATCAACATATTCATTCTATAATATGAGTATAGACTCAGATCTAAATTTGGGTAGTTCGGGATTGGGACCCATTTACATTCTTTCTCTCATACTTGATTCATGTCAAATATTCTCAATAGACATTCAAATAACATTTCATTGAATTAATTTGATAATAAGCCATGGACGAAACAAAATATGTGAATCAATTAGAATTGATTGTATTTATTGTTCGGTCCTTTGGTCTTCCACTCATGGTGGGTGGGATAATAATGAAGAAGTTGACGTAAAAATATAATAATTTTATCTATTTCAAAGGAGTATATTCATGTTCCTATTTCCCTAATATAATACTTTCTGGCTGGATATTTTAATTAATATATAGTATCATTCCTACCTATTCTTGCATCCTTGATTTCCAGAGCTTTGGCTCCGGTCAAGAACCGGACTACTAGTTACGAATCAAGTATCGAACCAATGGGAAGATACTTGGATCCGATCTAAGATCATTATATGATCGCTCCAGTTCTTGTTGTTCTTGATGTTGGAACAGTCTCCCTTTCTCTATGGGCTATGAGTTCTAGTATACAGGGTATATCTGCATTTATAGGAGCTTCAATTCTCGTGCTTATTTTCATCGTTGGTTCAGTCCATGCGTGGCGAAGAGGAACATTGGGTCCTTAATTTCCGAGTGGGGGAGGTAAGTACAAAATGACATAAACCCAATGATGAATCCTATGAAGTTACCTTTACTCGATCAAACAATTTTGAATCCAGATATTTCAACTACCCCAAACGATCTGTCGAACGAATTGGGCCAAACTCTCCAGTTTATGAACGCTCCTTTACAGTATTAATTGTGGTTTCATCAAATTCGCTTCATTAATAGATTCGCGATTCGACTCCGATCGTTACGGTCCGGTACCAAGATCTGGACCTAGACGAGCTTACCTCATTATAACAGCGGGGACTGTGACCATGAAAAAGGCTCCTTCTGTAGTGAGATTTATTATACGAACAAATGCCGGAACCAAAATATGTAGTTGCCCTGGAGCATGTACTATCACAGAGAAATGTTTGGTACAGATTATTATAGTACCGTTCGCAAAGTAGATAAGTTAATTCCTGTGTCTATTCGCCAGATTGCCCACCTGAACCAGAGGCTATTATAGATGCTATAACGAAACTTCGTGAAAGAAAAGATAGTTCGATGGATATATGAGGCCCGAACTCCAACAAGGAAAGAATAAAATATTTCACTATAAATCATAGGGATCATCATATTGGATCCAGTATTCATACTAGAAACTATGGTCAAAAGTTATTACATCAATCTTATGAACCTCAATTCGAATCTACTTTCGAGATACCCTCTGCAACGTTTGGATCTACTTCAACTCTGCAATAATAGATCTATCATTGGGATAATCTATCCCATTTCGATTCGGATGGAATAGGATGAATAGATTCCGACTAGTGCCGAATTATCAGTCCCACCGTCAAATCTTGACTTCTGAGTTCTCGATCCTACTTTTTTATATGTACAGAGTATCGGGATTCAATTGGAACGGACAGAGAGGGACAATATGAGCAAAGAAGAGGGAGAGAACAGATTGATCCATCTATCTATTTTTATCGGGGTGTCTCCGTATGTAGATATACATCTAGATATAATAGATTTAGATAGATGGATATGGAGACATGGATATTGACATCTTGCCAGGAACCAGATTTGAACTGGTGGCACGAGGATTTTCAGTCCTCTGCTCTACCAACTGAGCTATCCCGGCTCTTCCCTGTGGATCATCCTGGTACAGGGTTTTAACTTGTGTCAACTAAAAAGAAGTAAAAAGGTATTTTTACTAGTTTTTAGAATGATCTTTATTATTTTCGATCTGGAAGTCACTAATATGATAAAAATGGACTGCAATTGAATAATTTAAAAATGATCTAATCTATTCTATGTAGATCATATATCACAAAATAAATTGATCATATGATCAACTTATTAACAGATCAACTCAACTTGTCATAAGATGGATGAAAAGATTCATGTTCTAATTTCTTCTCTTCATGAAAAAAAAAAAATAGCGAGGTAAAAGAATCGAGAAATTAGAATGGATTCGAACCAATGGAATTGGAGAAGATAGATCAATCCGTTCGGGAACGAACCTGGGTGGGGATAGAGGGACTTGAACCCTCACGGTCTATAAAGCCAACGGATTTTCCTCCTACTGCAATTTGCATTGTTGTTTACATTGACATGTAGAATTGGACTCTATCTTTATCCTCGTCCAACCATTTATTCCAAAAAAGAATTAAATTCTCCATCTAGAGTAGATAAGTTCATAATTGGATTACTTAATGTAAAATCAGTACTTCAACTTGAATCTGGCATCTATCTTATGAATAAAATGCTTGGAACGATTCAAGTTCTGATCGCCAGTTTTGTCTGATGTTATATAACATCTCTCTCCATTTTTGAGGTGTAAATAGATCGTTCTATAACTACAGTATTGGACCAAATGAGATTCATTCGTTAGAATAGCTTCCATTGAGTCTCTGCACCTATCCCCTTCCTATCTTAGGAGAAGAAACATTGTCTTCATGAACCGGATTTGGCTCAGGATTACCCATTCAAAATATCCCAGGGTTCCCTGGATTTGGAAGCTATCACTTGGTAGGTTTCCATACCAAGGCTCAATTCGATCAAGTCCGTAGCGTCTACCAATTCCGCCATATCCCCTTCTCGAAGAACAAGATCATACCTTGATCTAATCCTATTATGTAATATCCATCAGCATTATTCATTGGATATTTGCTCAATATTGGGTGGGAGAAATATCCTCCCCTACTCCCCTTCTCTCCCCTTCTCTCCCCTTCTCTACCCATCTCTCCCCTTCTCTATCTCTACCCCAATCGAATATGACTGGAATCATTATATTATTTATCCATTTGAAATGCAATGTTATTATCCTCCCCTAGTCGATTTGGAAGAGTGAGTAAAACGATCGATATCAATTGACCCTTACTTCTCCTTTCTTTCCCTTGAAAGAATCTACATTCAGACAATGTTCCGTTGTAATCGTAATCTGGATTGCGTCATTGAATCTGATTCGCGCTATAATCGTTAGGATTCCAAAGGAATCTATGGATCTAACCCCAATGAAATGGGAAATGATATTCCATCGAGCCTGCTTAGCTCAGAGGTTAGAGCATCGCACTTGTAATGCGATGGTCATCGGTTCGATCCCGATAGCTGGCTCTTTTCCGTTCCTCTCATTTCCATAATCCACAAAGTTTTGTTAGGATCAAGATGGAATGGAGAATACTCTTACGATCGTTCGTCGGGTCCGTCATGCCATGATCATTTACTCCCAACTAGGAACGGGATGAATGAAATGATTGGAGCTATTAGGATCAATAACAAATTGGAGAAAGATCTTCGTTTTCCATATAAAAGAATTCCAGTAGTACTCATACGGGTTATACTATTCTTTCTTCTTTCTAGCACTATTTGTTAATTGAATAAGGAGTTTCTATGTCCCGTTATCGGGGACCTCGTTTAAAAATAATACGTCGTCTGAAAACTTTACCAGGTCTCACTAGTAAAAGACCCAAAAACAGAAAGGATCCTATGAACCGGTCTTCTTCCAGGAAAATATCTCAATATCGTATCCGGCTAGAAGAAAAACAGAAATTGCGTTATCATTACGGACTAACGGAGCGACAATTGCTGAAATATGTTCGTATTGCTAGAAGAGCCAAAGGCTCAACGGGTCAGGTCCTATTGCAATTACTTGAAATGCGTTTGGATAATATTCTTTTTCGATTGGGTATGGCTCCCACTATTCCCGGAGCTAGACAATTAGTGAATCATGGACATATCCGGGTCAATGACCATATGGTAGATATACCAAGTTACCCTTGCAAACCTCAAGATGTGATTACTATAAGAGATCAACAAAGATTGAGAGCTATCATTAAGAAGAATATAGATCTGTTCCAGAGGGATAAATTGCCAAATCATTTGACTTTTCATTCCTTACAATATAAAGGATTCATCAATCAAATAATAGATAGTAAATGGATCAATTTGAAGATTAATGAATTGCTGGTCGTAGAGTATTATTCCCGTCAAGCTTGAATCGAGAATGAAATGAAAGAGAGGGGTGGGTTGGTTGCTGGGCATCTGGAAATTATGTTCTTCTCCTTTCTTTTTCCCTTCCCCGAAGGAGACATTTTATAATCCTTCCGTACGTTACTTGTTATCTGCGATACTTTTTTTTATTGCTTCTTAGAATAGTCTTGACTTTTCCCATACCACGAACCAATGTTCGTTCTATTTTCTCTATTACAAATAGAGGTAGATTGATCCTGGAATTAGGAAATAGTCCTATTGGGATTCAATAGATTGGAAAAACAATGGATGAGAATAAAATAGATAGTAGGGCGAAGATACGGAAAGAGAGGGATTCGAACCCTCGGTAAGCAGAAGCCTACATAGCAGTTCCAATGCTACGCCTTGAACCGCTCGGCCATCTTTCCTATGAGATCTCTTGGTTCTAATTAAGAAAATGAGTCAATAGCAACTTCCTTACGAAACGAATTCTTTTTGTTCGGGTACGAACAGTTCAATCTTTCGGAAATAAATAGATAATAAATAAGGTAATGATTCAATCCCCCCCCCGGAAAGACGAAAGGACTTTTTTTCCAACTTCCTCTTATTTTAGGAAATCCTCAATCATCCCGGTTAATCTGACGTATTCGGATTGCCTAATCAATAATTTAAGACAGATTAACTGATCCATTCCATATTATGATCATATATAGATCTGTAGTGATCATCTTATCAATTGTATAAGAACTAATTCTTTGGCAATGATCCTGTGTCATGATGACTATATTTTCCCAATATTCTTTTATCTATATGGATAAAGCACCCAATTGCTGGGTAGGCATTTCATCCTCATTATGCAATGCTCGATCGTTTAACTCTTTCTTTGTTCGGATCATAATCGAACTGGACTTCCCGAGTTTACCCAATCTATTATTCTTTCAATACGAGCCTTTTTCCATTATTATTCATATTACTAATTAACAATTATTCAATTTATTCCCTATCTATTCCCATTTTAAAGAATAGATTGGAATAGATTGGAATAGATTGGAATAGATTGGAATAGATTGGAATAGATAGAATGATAACATATTTACGATTGTAAGGAAATCCATTTTATGGTATTGTGCACCAGAAAAAAATTTCGTTCATGGAATCATTTGCGTAAGGGAATGAAGGAAATTATAAAATCTGTAATTGACTATGCCTAGATCTCAGAGAAATGACAATTTTATTGATAAGACCTTCACAATTGTAGCAGATATCTTATTGCGAATAATCCCGATGGCTCCGGGGGAGAAAGAAGCATTTACCTATTACAGAGATGGTGTGATTTGATATTTTTTCCGTTCTTCTTTTTTGGGGAAAGAAAAGGTAAGGTATTCGGGAATAAAAATTGGGTAAAATAAAACTTACGCTCAGTGAAGGTGAGTTCTGGAGATAGAACAATTCCTTCTGTCGTGTATCCCCGGTCAATGCACCTTTAGATGCTTTTATCTCCTGAGGATTTTAGTACCGAGCGAAAGGTTACACCTATGCAATAGGCCTTGCTTGTATAGTTGAACCTATTTGATAGGCGCGCATGAGGGGAGAAAGCACTACCTACGTATGGAAATCGACAACACAAAAGCTTCGTTATAGCCCATATGCATTACCCTTTTCTGAAGGGTAGTGAGAATGGTTGGGACAACAAACATCCATCTCGTTTGTACTTCGGATACCCTTATAATGGAACCATCGGAGATTGTTGAAGTGATTAATCCCCGGAGAATACAGGGCGTTAAGAACAAAGAAATTGTTAGAGGTTCCATTCCTAGTAGTAAGATCCTTGGTATTTGGAAAAGAATCTTTGCAAGAAGGATGGCTAGAGATTTATTGGAAATACACTAGCCCCTGTTAATTCATAATATTGGGTCAGAATCTTCTTTTTTTTTTTAATTCCACGGATTACTCCCCATATTACCTACTGTAAAGAAAGGAGGAGCCGTATGAGGTGTGAATCTCATGTACGGTTTTGAAGCGGAGATCATTTCAATGGAATGAACGACCGTAACGAATGTCAGCTCAATCGGAAGGGGAATATGCGGAAGCTTTACAAAATTATTATGAAGCTATGCGACTGGAAACTGATCCTTATGATCGAAGTTATATACTATATAATATAGGTCTTGTGCATACAAGTAATGGGGAACATACGAAGGCTTTGGAATATTATTTCCAAGCATTAGAACGGAACCCATCCTTACCACAAGCTCTTAATAATACGGCCTTGATCTGTCATTACGTGCGACTATCTGTACCATAGAATAACTTAGTTAATAACTACTACGAGTAAGGACAAAAGAAAAGGCTTTCTACATATGCACCGTCCCAAGTAACGGTTTTTATCAGCTGTAGCGAAAAAAAGCATCTCTCATAGGAGCCCGAATATGAATAGATAGAGCCTAAATATTCCATGGATAATAAATTCAATTGATGATGGAAGCACCATAAAGATCAATTATTGAAAGAAGGTTCGGGCTGATACGATCAAATCTGCTCATTGACAAGAATCAGGAATCAACTTATGTAATAGAGTTGATCTACTAAGCTATTGAGCAGCGGTGTAGCATCAGATCCTAAAGATGTGAAGTAGAAGTACTCCAGCCAGAGAGTACTCTCCAAAAATTCTATACGGAACTGAGATAGTTACCTTGCAAAAAGACTTTGATTTGGACAATCAATCTGAAGTATAGAAAGAGATATACTTCATCTTTTTGAGGGTAGGAGAAAAGATAGAACCTGATCATTGAATTGATTGGAAGTGAAATCAGAAACTCATGTCATTGACTTTTTTTGGTCCTTTGGTTAATATGAACTCCCAATGAATCATCTCCAATTCTTTGGAAATTTTGGTAGAGGACTAAAGAATAGTGGATTGAGCCGTATGAGGTAGGAAACTCTCAAGTACGGTTCTGAGGGAAGAAAACTTTTCCAAGTTTACCTATCCCGACCGAGGAGAACAGGCCATTCGACAGGGAGATCCTGAAACTGCGGAGGCTTGGTTCGATCAAGCTGCTGAGTATTGGGAACAAGCTATAGCACTTGCTCCGGGCAATTACATCGAAGCACAAAATTGGTTAAAGATTACAGGACGCTTTGGAGAATGAGAGTTTCTATTATTAGGAAATCATTTTCATTATTGAATATCTGACTCGAAATCAATGGGATTTTTCCAGAATATTTCCAAAAATTAGATTCTATTTTGTTGACATCTTATAGGAATATCTTTACAATATAAAAAGAATACCTTTTCTGATTCTGGATTGTTGATGGATCTTCTTAATAGGGGTAAAATACATCCGGAGATGTTTTTCATTAATGATCCATGAATAACGATTTATAATGGATGGCCTTTTATATGGGACATACGGAGGAGTATCAATAGATGGATAAATAAATATATATATATCCATATATACAGATATCTTTATTTATCCATCTAGAAACGGTGTAATAATCACCATTGCTTTTAAAATTACAAAAAAAGGCTTTTTTTCATGAAAAAAGCCCATTGTCCGTTGAGCACCTAAAAGATATGTTATAATAAAATTGAACATCTGCCTCAGATTGACTCCCGTATCATAGTCGCTCTAGTCATAAACTAGAAAATAAAGGGAGAAACGAGTTGAGATATATCTCTCGTAAGTTCACTAATTGCTATTGGCAGGTTTCTTATTATTTAAGTAACGTCCGAAAAGAGGAGGATTCAATGACCATTCGTTCACCGGAACCGGAAACAGAAGTAAAGAAAGTAAAGGTCGTAGTGGATAGAGATACTGTAAAAACATCTTTTGAAAAATGGGCCAAACCTGGTCATTTCTCAAGGACGTTAGCTAAAGGCCCTGATACTACCACTTGGATTTGGAACTTACATGCTGATGCTCACGATTTTGATAGCCATACTAATAATTTGGAAGATATTTCTCGCAAAATCTTTAGCGCTCATTTTGGTCAACTAGCCATCATCTTTATTTGGCTAAGTGGGATGTACTTTCACGGCGCTCGTTTCTCCAATTATGAAGCATGGCTGGCTGATCCCACTCACATCAAACCCAGTGCCCAAGTAGTTTGGCCAATAGTAGGCCAAGAAATATTGAATGGGGATGTAGGTGGAGGTTTTCGAGGGATACAAATAACCTCTGGGTTCTTCCAGCTTTGGCGAGCATCTGGAATAACCAGTGAATTACAACTTTACTGCACTGCAATTGGTGCATTGATCTTTGCAGCGTTAATGCTTTTTGCTGGTTGGTTTCATTATCACAAAGCTGCCCCAAAATTGGTTTGGTTCCAGGAAGTACAATCCATGTTGAACCATCATTTAGCAGGGTTACTAGGACTTGGATCTCTATCTTGGGCAGGACACCAAATACACGTCTCTCTACCCATTAACCAACTTCTAGACGCTGGAGTGGATCCTAAAGAGATACCACTTCCTCATGAATTTATTTTCAATCGCGATCTTTTGGCTGAACTTTATCCCAGTTTTGCTAAGGGATTGACCCCATTTTTCACCCTGAATTGGTCGGAATATTCAGACTTTTTGACTTTTCGTGGAGGATTAAATCCAGTAACGGGGGGTCTGTGGTTGACCGATACTGCGCATCATCATTTGGCTATTGCAGTTCTTTTCCTGATAGCCGGTCATATGTATAAGACCAATTGGCGCATTGGCCATAACATCAAGGACCTTTTAGAAGTTCATAAAGGTCCATTTACGGGGGAGGGCCATAAAGGTCTTTACGAGATCTTAACTACCTCGTGGCATGCTCAGCTAGCTATTAACCTAGCTATGTTAGGATCTTTAACTATTGTTGTAGCTCACCACATGTATGCGATGCCTCCTTATCCATACCTAGCTATTGATTATGGTACCCAACTCTCTTTGTTCACACATCATATGTGGATTGGTGGGTTTATCATAGTTGGCGCTGCTGCACATGCAGCGATTTTTATGGTAAGAGACTATGATCCAACTACTCAATACAACAATTTATTAGATCGCGTTCTTAGACATCGTGATGCAATTGTATCACACCTCAACTGGGTATGTATATTCTTAGGTTTCCATAGTTTTGGTCTGTATATTCATAATGATACTATGAGCGCTCTAGGACGTCCTCAAGATATGTTCTCAGATACTGCTATACAATTACAACCTATCTTTGCGCAATGGATACAAAACACTCATGCTTTAGCACCTGGTTCAACAGCTCCTGGTGCAACAGCGAGTACCAGCTTAACCTGGGGAGGTGGTGATTTGGTGACAGTAGGTAACAAAGTGGCTTTGTTACCAATTCCATTAGGAACCGCGGATTTTTTGGTACATCACATTCATGCATTTACTATCCATGTGACTGTTTTAATCCTACTTAAAGGTGTTCTATTTGCCCGTAGCTCCCGTTTAATACCTGATAAAGCGAATCTGGGTTTTCGCTTTCCTTGTGATGGACCTGGTAGAGGAGGAACATGTCAAGTATCTGCCTGGGATCATGTCTTCCTTGGTTTATTCTGGATGTACAATGCAATTTCGGTAGTAATATTCCATTTCAGCTGGAAAATGCAGTCCGATGTTTGGGGTAATATAAGTGATCAGGGAGTGGTAACTCATATTACGGGAGGAAACTTTGCACAAAGTTCCATTACGATTAACGGGTGGCTCCGTGACTTTCTATGGGCACAAGCCTCTCAAGTGATCCAATCTTATGGTTCTTCATTATCTGCATATGGTCTTTTATTTTTAGGTGCTCATTTTGTTTGGGCCTTCAGTTTAATGTTCTTATTCAGCGGCCGTGGGTATTGGCAAGAACTCATTGAATCTATTGTTTGGGCCCATAACAAATTGAAGGTTGCTCCTGCTATCCAGCCCAGAGCCTTGAGTATTGTACAGGGACGTGCTGTAGGAGTAGCTCATTACCTTCTGGGTGGAATCGTCACAACATGGGCGTTCTTCCTGGCAAGAATTATTGCAGTAGGATAAAGGCTAGGAGGATTTAAAAGTATATGGCATCAAGATTTCCAAAGTTCAGCCAAGGCTTGGCCCAGGACCCAACTACTCGTCGTATTTGGTTCGGTATTGCGACCGCACATGACTTTGAGAGTCATGATGATATTACGGAAGAACGCCTTTATCATAAAATTTTTGCTTCCCATTTTGGTCAGTTGGCAATAATCTTTCTGTGGACCTCTGGTAATTTGTTCCATGTGGCTTGGCAAGGCAATTTTGAAGCATGGGTACGCGATCCCTTACATGTAAGACCCATTGCTCATGCAATTTGGGATCCTCATTTTGGTCAACCAGCTATAGAAGCCTTTACCCGAGGAGGTGCTCCCGGTCCGGTCAATATTGCTTATTCCGGTGTTTATCAGTGGTGGTATACAATTGGCTTACGCACTAACGAAGATCTTTATGCTGGAGCTCTTTTCTTGCTATTTCTTTCTGTCATCTTTTTAATAGCGGGTAGGTTACATCTACAACCTAAATGGAGACCAAGTGTTTCATGGTTCAAAAATGCCGAATCCCGTCTCAATCATCATTTGTCAGGACTCTTCGGAGTCAGTTCTCTAGCTTGGACAGGGCATTTAGTTCATGTCGCTATTCCTGAATCAAGGGGAGTGCACGTCAGATGGGATAATTTTTTGGATGTATTACCACATCCCGAAGGTTTAGAACCGCTTTTCACAGGTCAGTGGAATCTTTATGCTCAAAATCCTGATTCTAGTAGTCACTTATTCGGTACCTCCCAAGGGGCGGGAACTGCTATTCTAACTCTTCTCGGAGGATTCCATCCACAAACTCAAAGTTTATGGCTGACTGATATGGCTCATCATCATTTAGCTATTGCATTTGTTTTTTCAATTGCTGGTCATATGTATAGAACCAACTTTGGGATTGGTCACAGTATGGAAGATATTTTGGAGGCACATGTTCCTCCAGGAGGCCTATTAGGACGCGGACATAAGGGTCTTTATAACACAATCAATAATTCTCTTCATTTTCAATTGGGTCTTGCTTTAGCTTCTTTGGGGGTTATAACTTCCTTGGTAGCTCAACACATGTATTCTTTACCCGCTTATGCATTCATAGCACAAGACTTCACCACCCAAGCTGCATTATATACTCATCATCAATACATTGCCGGGTTCATTATGACAGGAGCCTTTGCTCATGGAGCTATATTCCTCATTAGGGATTATAATCCGGAACAGAATAAGGATAATGTATTGGCGAGAATGTTGGAGCATAAAGAAGCTATAATATCTCATCTTAGTTGGGTTAGTTTATTACTAGGTTTCCATACCTTGGGACTTTATGTCCATAATGATGTTATGCTTGCTTTCGGTACTCCAGAAAAACAAATCTTGATCGAGCCCATATTTGCTCAGTGGATACAATCTGCTCATGGTAAGACGTTATATGGTTTCGATATACTCCTATCTTCAACAAGTGGTCCAGCATTCGAGGCAGGTAAGAGCATATGGTTACCCGGTTGGTTAAATGCTATTAATGATAATAATAATTCATTGTTCTCAACAATTGGTCCTGGAGACTTTTTGGTTCATCATGCTATTGCTCTAGGTTTGCATACAACTACATTGATCCTAGTTAAAGGTGCTTTGGATGCGCGTGGTTCCAGGTTAATGCCAGATAAAAAAGATTTTGGTTATAGTTTTCCTTGCGATGGTCCGGGACGGGGCGGTACTTGCGATATCTCGGCCTGGGATGCTTTTTATTTAGCAGTTTTCTGGATGTTGAATACTATTGGATGGGTTACTTTCTATTGGCATTGGAAGCATATAACATTATGGCAGGGTAATGTAGCACAATTTAATGAGTCTTCCACTTATTTAATGGGATGGTCAAGAGATTATCTATGGTTAAATTCTTCACAACTTATTAACGGATACAATCCTTTTGGTATGAACAGTTTATCTGTTTGGGCGTGGATGTTCTTATTCGGGCATCTTGTTTGGGCTACTGGATTTATGTTCCTTATTTCCTGGCGTGGATATTGGCAGGAACTGATCGAAACTCTTGCATGGGCCCATGAACGCACGCCTTTAGCTAATTTAGTTCGATGGAGAGACAAGCCAGTAGCCCTTTCCATTGTTCAAGCACGATTAGTTGGATTAGCTCACTTTTCCGTAGGTTATATATTCACTTATGCAGCTTTTTTAATTGCCTCTACATCAGGTAAATTTGGTTAATTCTTCTTCATCAATTTCTCTGTGGGGTATTGTCATTGTATCAATGACAATACCCCACAGAAAAAAAGTAATCAATATAATATTACTCCATCTAAAATCTGATCTATATTTTTATTCCTGGTAGGTAATAGTACCGACTGAACTATTATGGCGAGAAAGAGTCTCATTCAGAGAGAGAAGAAGAGACAAGCACTGGAACGGAAATATCATTTAATTCGTCAATCTTTGGAGGAAAAAAGCAAAGTGTCATCATTGGATGACAAATGGGAAATTCATAGAAAATTGCAATCTTCACCACGTAATAGTGCACCTACACGTCTCCATCGACGTTGTTCTTCGACTGGAAGACCTAGAGCCAACTATCGAGACTTTGGATTGTCCGGACACATACTCCGTGAGATGGCCCACGCATGTTTATTGCCCGGGATAACAAAATCGAGTTGGTAGGAAAAGAAAAAAAGTAATTGAAGTTTATTGTGATAATGGGATATAGTACCCCTATCCCTATATAGGGATAGGGGTACTATATCCCATTATTGTTTTGTGTACCCATTCTGATTATGATATAAATCAATGGTGCGGAGTAGAGTAGTCTGGTAGCTCGCAAGGCTCATAACCTTGAGGTCACGGGTTCAAATCCTGTCTCCGCCAGACCAGAACATACGAAGTATTTTGGTCCGGAAAGGATTGCTCTCTCACTTATAATTCAATTTATAATTGAATTATAAGTGAGGAAAAGAAACGATCAATACATGAACTATTCTTTTTCATATTCTATGTGAAGGGCGGGTAGCGGGGATCGAACCCGCATCTTCTCCTTGGCAAAGAGAAATTTTACCATTCAACCATACCCGCATTTCAATTATATGAATATATATATATTCATATAATTGAAATGGAAAATACATATATGTTCAATCCCATTCGTAAGTAGATACCATTTTTGAATGGTCCAATTATTAATTAAATTACGGATATGGAAAACCCCTCCTCCTTGGGCCTGAAGTAAAAGGCCCTTCAGAAAAGCTATAAAGCCCTCCGGGAGGAGGGGGAGGGAGTGTGAACCTAAAACATCTAGAACATATCTAAGATATGAAAGAATTAAGGATACCTACAAAAAGGACTGATCCGATCCATAATGATACACCCGAAAATACAACATTTTTGCTACTTGACCAACCATCGGGAGAGGCAAGTGCAACAGGTACACCAATCACTAGTAAAAATGAAATAGCAATTAATGCAAACACAGCCGATTGGAAAGCAATAGTCATGGTTGTGATCTTACAAGCTCCCAACAGATTGAATAGACTATACCATCCGATCCCCAATTTTCAATTCTGATCAAATGCACTATGGAAAGGAAAGGATTTGACCAGAAATTGATCGAGCTTTCAAACTTTTTAAATTTGATATTTGAGTGTGAGAGGAGAGGGAAATTCGTTTCTTTTTTTTTCCATTCCAGATGATGAAAAATCATCATATATATGTCACAGGTATAGTTGGTATCGACCCGACTTTATGCTTATAGTTAGGGATTATCCGAAGGGGTAGAATAGAAGTTGTCCCCGGGAGAGATGGCCGAGTGGTTAATGGCTCCGGTCTTGAAAACCGGTATAGATAAAAAAACTATCGAGGGTTCGAATCCCTCTCTCTCCTTTTGTTTTTCAACAATTGCATTTACCGATCCAATAAAAAAAAAAGAGAATAGCTCGGCTGTATATAGCCGAGCTACAAGGAGTTGGAAAAATAGTATTTGAAAAGACTCCTATCCCGCCGATATGGGAGATAGATGTAATGAAATTGAATCGATTTTTCTTCCATCTGGTTTGATCTATTGTTTCAGTTAAGAGGAGTCATGGAAAGGACAGGTTCGAAATCACGATCAATCCCTTTCTCAAATCCTGCTGCAGCTGCACGAGCCCTTCCCGCATGCCACAAATGACCTACGAAGAAGAAAAATCCTAGAACGAAATGGGAGGTGGATAACCAACTTCGGGGAGAGACATAATTCACCGCATTGATTTCGGTAGCTACACCACCCACAGAATTTAAAGAACCTAAAGGAGCATGAGTCATATATTCTGCTGAACGTCGTTCCTGCCAAGGCTGTATGTCTTTTCTCAACTTGCTCAGATCCAAACCATTAGGGCCCCTTAGGGGTTCCAACCAAGGAGCACGGAGATCCCAAAAACGCATCGTTTCCCCTCCAAAGATAATTTCTCCAGTCGGAGAACGCATAAGGTATTTACCTAAACCAGTAGGTCCTTGGGCAGACCCCACACTAGCTCCAAGACGTTGGTCTCTAACTAAAAAAGTAAACGCTTGAGCTTGAGAGGCTTCTGGGCCGGTGGGCCCATAAAATTCACTGGGATAAACGGTATTGTTGAACCAAACAAAACAACAAGCAATAAAACCAAAGAGGGATAGAGCCGCTAAACTATAGGACAAATAAGCTTCTCCGGACCATACGAATGCACGGCGAGCCCATGCAAAAGGTTTGGTTAAGATATGCCAGATACCACCGAAGATACAAATGGAACCTAACCATACATGTCCTCCAACTACATCTTCTAGATTGTCCACGCTAACGATCCATCCTTCTCCTCCGAAAGGAGATTTCAGTAAATAACCAAATATAGCACTTGGGTTAAGTGTCGGGTTCGTAATTTTTCTTACATCTCCACCGCCGGGAGCCCAAGTATCATATACACCTCCAAAATACAAAGCTTTTAGCACTGGAAGAAAAGCACCAACACCTAGCAAGATTAGGTGAATACCCAAAATTGTGGTCATTTTGTTTCTATCTTTCCATACATAGCCAAAGAATGGAAAAGATTCTTCTAAAGTTTCGGGTCCTATGAGTGCATGATAAATACCACCAAAACCTAAAACCGCAGAAGAAATTAAGTGAAGTACCCCAGATACAAAATATGGAAAAGTGTCCACGATTTCCCCACCAGGACCGACTCCCCATCCTAGAGTAGCTAGATGGGGAAGCAGAATCAATCCTTGTTCATACATAGGTTTTTCCGGTACGAAATGAGCCACTTCGAATAGGTTCATTGCTCCGGCCCAGAATACAATTAATCCGGCATGAGCCACGTGAGCCCCAAGCAATTTACCCGACAAATTGATAAGTCGGGCATTACCGGCCCACCAAGCGAAACCAGTGGTTTCTTGATCACGACCAGCTAAAGCTATAGTTCCATTAAAGAGCGTTTCCACGGGGTAGGACCTCCTCAGGGAATATAAGGTTTTCATGAGGCTGATCTTGAGCCGCCATCCAAGCACGAATACCTTCGTTCAGGAGAATATTTTTTGTGTAGAAAGTCTCAGATTCAGGATCTTCTGCTGCACGGATCTCCTGGGAAACAAAATCATAGGCACGTAAGTTTAGAGCTAGACCAACTACTCCAATGGCACTCATCCATAAACCGGTCACTGGTACAAATAACATGAAGAAATGTAACCAACGTTTATTGGAAAAAGCAACCCCAAAAATCTGGGACCAGAAGCGGTTAGCAGTGACCATGGAATAAGTCTCTTCGGATTGAGTCGGGTTAAAAGCACGGAACGTATTTGCACCATCACCATCTTCAAATAAAGTATTTTCCACGGTAGCACCATGAATAGCGCATAGAAGAGCAGCACCCAATACTCCGGCAACTCCCATCATATGAAATGGATTCAAGGTCCAATTATGAAAACCTTGAAAGAAGAGGATAAAACGGAAAATAGCTGCTACACCAAAACTAGGTGCGAAAAACCAACCGGACTGTCCCAATGGATAGATCAAAAATACAGAAACAAAGACAGCAATTGGACCAGAGAATGCAATTGCATTATAAGGTCGCAATTGTACAGATCGAGCAAGTTCAAATTGACGTAACATGAAACCTATTAGACCGAAAGCACCGTGAAGAGCAACGAAGGTCCATAGACCACCTAATTGACACCAACGAGTCAAATCTCCTTGTGCTTCGGGACCCCATAATAGCAGCAAAGAATGTGCTAAACTATTAGCAGGAGTAGAAACTGCGGCAGTTAGGAAATTACAACCTTCCAGATAGGAACTGGCCAATCCGTGAGTATACCATGAAGTCACAAAGGTTGTACCCGTGAACCATCCACCTAAGGCAAAATAGGCACAAGGAAAGAGCAATAGACCGGACCAACCCACAAAAACGAAA